ATTTCCTCCAGTTCCTCCCTTTGTGGCAGAGCGAGCGCCTTGACTAAGATAGATTTACTCTTTCATTCTTGCAGCCTATTCTGGTTCCAATCGCGTTTGAGGAAAACCCCCTTTGGCATCAATGAAACTCTGTGATATAGGAGTTCAAAAACCTCATTTCGTTTGAGAGATAGTGGAATTTATTCTTTCAACACGTACATCGACGAGGGTGTCGATGACTTGAGTGAGGAATGGTCATGTGCTAGAGGCCGTACCGTTGGAGTAAGACCTCAACAAGGGGGTGTGCAGTTTAAATGTAAATGACGAGCATGGAGAGGCCAAGGTCATTTGTAATTAGGTGTGGCTGATGCAAGAAGACTGGCGAGCTGTCCATGGTGAGACTCGTTGTGATGCTACTGCAGGAGGCATCCTGGTTGAGGGCGCAGAACTTCTGTGCGGGTACAACTGGCACTTAAAAGACCTTCCGTGTAGATGAGTTCTCTTGAGTGAGACTAATCGAGTTACGAAGAAACCTTTGCGATGGTGCTGTGGTTCTCTATGGAGGAACTTCGTTGTGGGGACCAAGGCAAATAAGGATACCCGGTCAGTCACGCGAATAACGAACAAATAACGAATGCGCACAAACCACTTTTACTGATGAAATTCAGTATATAGCGCTTCCTTATATTATATTATCTATACTCCCCTCCCTTTCTGATTATTCTATTTAATGCAAGAGTAAGGATAGACGTCTTATTCTTCAGTGTTGAGATAGAATGACTGTAGACCCTCTTCTCTCTTTTAGTTAGCCTTACTTATTTATTCCAATTCCTCAGCTGGAAACAGAACTACCAAAGGGAAGAAGACAGAAGGCAACAAAGGCGCGTATCAGCTTCAAGCATATAGAGAACTTGACTTACTCACCTACTTTAATGCCTGCTTTTTACTACTTGAAAGCTGGCTTGGCTCTCAGACCAATTAACTTGACACCTGCTTAGCGCCCTCACTGCTACTTCTCTCATTAAGCTGCTCTCTCCTTTTATCAACTTATGAAAAAACAGCCTATTGATCTTCCGTCGCTCGCTATGGATGGTTGCCAAAAGGCTACCTTTTCGCACAACACTTAAATGAGTCACTGACTGGTTTTGACGTACGTAATACTTAACCTTACAATCGGCATTGCCCTTCTTCTTGCAACAGAGGATTCGTTCTCTACGCCGAAAGGACTAAGAGCTCTTATTCCGCAGCCTTTAGCACATAATGGAATTGCTCCTTCTATGCCTCCTCATCTGTCTCGCCTGCAAATCCTGCTAACAGCCTAGTCTATTAGGAAACAGCTGATTCAATTGCTAAAACTGCTGTTCGAGAAGGGACTAACGGCACTGATTTCTAGTGCTATAACAGAAACTGCCCTTAACGCGCAAATGAAAGCCCTCACAACACTCTTTACCTGCAACTGCTCCCGCTTATTTATGGTAGTAGATAAACAGGTGGTGGACATGTATCTGCAGCCTCTGCTGCTGGTAGATTGACTGTTTTATATGGACTGAGGCTGCAACTGAGGGTAGTGCCTGAGAATGCTACTCTATTCCTGGAATTAGCCATCCCCTTCTTTGACTATTCGACCTGCTCCTCGAAGCAAGGAAGGGAATTCAGATGGCATTGAATGCCCTTTCCGCAAGAAGGATAGGAGTTGGCTTACCGCATCTACCTTCTGGATAAGGGCTGGGGCGTTAACTTAAGTACTAAAGCAGCTGGACCCTTCGTTGATTCCCCACGAAGGAATCGGAATATCGCTACTTCCCCTTACTGTCCTAAGCAGGGGAGATGGATTAAAAACCTTGTGTGAAGGAAAGGCTGTAAATGTCGTTGACCATTAATCCGGTTGAAGGACAAATGGAATGGAGAGTAAAGGAAAATAAGGTCATTCTTCTGTCTAGCTTCTGGTCGGTGCCCCTTCTCCAACTCCGCCAGCCAAGACTCTGTTACTCGAGCAGGAAAGTTTTCCGTGCGTCCTGTGTTCTCCCGGTTCTTACGTCTCTCAAGCCGGTTCACTTGCCTGGTCATTACTGGACTACCATACAAGATTCTATACTGAGCTGACCTATCAACCAGACGGACTTGAACAACTGACCTGTCTGCTATTGTTATTGCCGGGCTCAGGCGCGGATGATCAGAGAAGTAAAGTCTTGCCTTGGGTCAGAGTTCCAGTTCTCTCAGAAGAATCTCCGCTTTCCAATCCAGGTTTACGGCTTCCATAGCGTATCGTATGTCATTGGCCATTCTTGCTTCATAGACTGCCATTGATTTATGGCCCAGATCACGAAAAAGAGAAGGCCTCAAAAACGGGATGGAGCCAATGAGTAGAGTAACTAGCGGTTAGATTCGTCTTTATGCTCGTTATACGTGAACTAATCTCATTTGTTACGAATCAAACTGATTGACTCCGGTAGAATGATCCAGCGAACTCTTCCACACTGGCATCAATACTACTACTCCTCGGTGGCAGGCAGCATGCATATTGCAATTCATTCACATCCATCTGTCTCTCTCCTCAGCTCTACGCCGCCCTGTCCCTTAAGACTAGAAATCAGAAGAACCAAAAGAGTGCCGCAGTATTCTCATAAGATCAGATCAACGCTCATATCTCTTGCTCGAGGTTCTATCTCATTCCTTGCTGCTAGTGCTAGATAGATTCTTTTATTTGAGGATCGCATTCCTTTCCTCTTGCTCGGTCTAGTTGCAGGGTCTAGATCGCATTCATTCACTAAAGTTTGCTTTTTCTACTCACTTCTATGTGTTCATCTATTGACCTGGCCCGAGGCAATATTGAGTAGGGCTTTCATAGGTGAACTTTCCGAACTAGCTTTCCAAGTTGTTTCGTTATCTTGTGATGTGCCGGATCTCTCTTGAATAGCTCGGTTTCTTGCCTTCCGGTTTCGGTTCTAAGTTGCTGCCCATTCATTTCCTACGAATAAGGAGATATGTAAAGCCAGTCATTCTATGAAAGAGAACTTGAACTTCCATGAGGCAAGTAGTTTATCGAAGGTATGGAGAAGGGCTTCACTCGCGCCTTGGGGACTGAACTAGAGTACAGAACTAGCACTAGCTTCACTAGAGTAGAGAACTCGCTTCCTCCTTCCTTCTTTTCCATTCCTAACCTGACTATTCCAGCTTACTAGTTACCAGCGTGTATAACCCTACGAACACTGAAAGAGAAGGCATAGAATCGATTCTTTGTTGGATCCACTCGGAGGTTCCTTCTGACCTTGTGTGAACACACAAAAGCTAGCGGCGCACTTTCTTGTCAACCTACCGAACCTCTCCTCTGAACCGCACCACCAAAAGTACGGATATCCGGATCTGGTTCCATACTGGACTGGCTATATGAACTCCTCTTAGACAAACAAGGAACTAAACTATGATACGTAAGAACCTTAGCCGCCTTACCAACACGCAAGTAATATAACTATAGGTTTATTATCTTTGAAACCGGGGAGCCCATCATCATATTCAAAGAAGGATGCTTCCCACCTGGCACTACGGAACTATTGTATTGAGGAACGGGCCAATGTCATAAAATGCAATTCCTGCCTAGAAATGGACTAGACTACGTACGAACTTGGAACCCAGTGGCAGGACAGCTAGAAAAGTCCAATGGTTCAAATCCCTGTTCTCGGGGCAAGGCATCTATTCTTGAGCTCTTATGCGAGAAGGGTTTTTCTTGTTGATACCCACAAGACGACTCCACTTGTTATGAAAGTCCTCTTTTCAAAGCGAGATCACTATAAGGATAAGGATAAGGCCGGCGGGCCCTCCCAAGGGAAGGGTGGGACCGACGCAAGCGATAACACTCCGCCCTTGGATTCGTTTCGCAAAGGGAGACATCTTGGCTAAACACTGACACAATCTACAAATACCACTTCCAATACAATTTGTAGAAACTCCGACTCCCGTTCAGAAAGAAATGGGACTTCCCCGAGAGGGGATTCACTACTTGATGATGGCCGAGCCAACTCATTAATGAGAGAACTCGGACAATTAAAGAAATCAGACAAAGAATATAGTTATTAGTTCTGAAAGTCCAATTTTCTCCTTTCTACTTTTCTAAAACCTAAACAAAGAGGCGTTAGCCCTGTGCTCCTATTGTTGAAGCAGCAATTCCCAATCTACAGAAAGCCCGTGCCCCAATCCAGAACAGGAACAGACAAGACAGCGCTAGCGAGGAATAGCTTTTCAGGCACTATCCAACAGATCAGATCGATTGGCTTTCAGGAAGGATATGTCTCCAGCTCTACGGCACTCTTCACTCGTTGTGGAGCGGGCAGTCTACCTCCTATATCGCTCGTTTTCTGGTTGGTAGTGACTCGAGGTGCTGGATGCGTGTTCAATGCAGCTCTATTGTCCCCTTGTCGGTAGTGGCCATTGATTGAGCTTCTGCAGTTGGTGGGCGTGGAAATTCTTCTTTTTCAGTGGAAGTTTCATAGCTAGCGAGACTAGAAGCAAAGAGCACAGTGCTAGAGCCAACAGGCATTAAGGAAAAGAGTGCTATAAGAGCGAAAGTCAAGCACAGTGCGAAGGAATGCATTTTCTTTTTAGAAGGGAGGGGAGGAATGATTCTCTGAAAAAGGGTAGGGTCCAGTTAGCTCGGAAGGTTTGACCCTTCCCGGAAATATTTAGAGAGAAGACTCCATTCAAAAAATGCATCCTTGGTCCTACTCGGGCCGGTCTTATTCAATTAAACCGAGAAGGGCAGGCAGGTGACGCAAGTGTAAGGTGTGACCCTCGATCTGTCGGAAAGGAGGTATGGTACTCGAAATCAACTTGTTACTCTGCCTTCCTATCAAGCTTGCATGGATCCAAAAAGAAAACGAAAACCAACAACGTTGCAATGGGGAAGGGCGTAGCTGGTGTAAAACTAAAGCTATATCTTTTCTTCTTTGCTTGTAACAAACAGAGCTATCTAAAGCTTGAAAGTAAGCAACAGAGCTATCTATTCCAACGTATTGGTCCAACTCCACGGTTCCTCTCATCTTTCTTGTCGGAGAAAGCCTGTCTTCTGAGACATCCATTAATCAAATTTGATCAGTAACAAAAATCGTATGTAATGAAAGAAGAGTCAGCCCTTGGGGTGGGGCACGAGGGGGTCCCCTGTATGCAGGTCGCTACTTAACTTGACAAGCAGTGTTGCTGTGTAAAATTGAGATTGTGTGGGCGCGGTTCGCGATCTCTTCTTTCCTTTCCACTAAAAATAAAGAAATGCAAAAAACTACTATACTAATTCTAGACCAGAAGATCTTCTCATGTTGGATATCAGAAATAAAATGGGTGATCTTTCGGGAGGGAGTGCCAGTAGCACCAGTTCATCGTCTTTTTTGTCTTGCAATTCTAGTCTACACTCTCATAGTCCTTCTTCTTCAGAAGGATTCATTTCTTTTGGGACTCCCTCGTCCTCTTCCTCTGTCAATCAACCATCGCCATTAGCATCCTCTTCCTCTGTCAATCAACCCTCGCCATTAGCATCCTTTTCTGTGAACCAGCCATCCCCTTCTTCCGTGAAAGGAGTATTCTTAACGGACAGTGGTACTCCCTCTTCCTCTTCGTCCGTAAATCGGCCATCCCGACCGATGAAAGGGTCGTAGAATATCAAGGGGCTATACGCGAGGAAATGGCCAAATTAATGCCCGGCAGGGATCACCAAGAGATTCTAGTTGCAGCCGAACGAATACATGGGGGGAGTGCTAATATAGGATTTCTTCGATCACAGCTCCGGGATTTAGTAGCAAATGGCACTGAAAGTGAAGCCTTCAAGTACGGAATAGCTGAGCTAGCGAATGAGAATTTAGCGGCAAATTTCGCTGCGATGCATTTAGCGGAGAGTCCTTTGGATCAATTTGGCATTCACCCTCTCGCTCTCGCTCTCGGTCTCGGTTTGTTCCTATTTCTAGTTTTTATTTTTATTGCGCGGAAGTATGGAAAAACAGGACGAGAGCAGCATAATCGTTAGTTAGGGGTAAGAGGGGAATCTTATGTCCATATTATCTAAAAAAATATATGAGTGTTGCGCGTTGTTATTTGTTGTTTATGTGAGGCTGCATGCGCTTGTTATTTGTTGTTTATGTGAGGCTGCATGCGAATGATTAACTCGTGTCTTTATGTCCATGTGAGAAGGCTAATAAATTATCTCTTTTCTTTGGTCCGGGAAAAAGGAAGTAAGACCCTCGAGACGAGAACTACATATGGTCTGATACTGACTTCCTTGAAAAGAGGAAGACAAGTTATGTAGGCAGTAGCCGTTCCAGAAATGCAGCGGTACCACAAGTGCTCATTCATTGGTCCAACCTAGAAGCTACTTGGGAAGACTATGAATTGATTGCAAGTAAGTATCATGGACAAGGAGGATTTTTAGGAGAAAGGAGATCCTCTCTCAACCCAATAGATGCAATGTAGGAAGACTAGTATCTTTAGTCCATGGGTGTAACACCATAAGATGGGATTGATGGTAATCTATCATAAATAGTTTCCCTTTTTGTCTAGATGACGTCCCCACGGTGTCTATAATTTATGTCAACCAATAAGAAATACCCGAAAGAAGATGCGTAGGCCTTCAATCATGGTGCAATGAATATCGTAGATAGAGTGATGGAAGAAGTTCGATCTCATATAGCTAGCTGGAGTCTTTCTTTTCAAAGTGAAACGATTTTCCTTTTACGTTGAGATATTTGAATTGGATTTTCTTTCACCACTACTATCGTAACGCACAGAAAACACTGACGTTTCCGCTCGCTTTCAACCACTGCCACTTTACCTGAGCACTGTGACGCAGTCGGTCAAGTATTGAGGCTAGTATATCAAGGACTTATGAGAACTGAAAAGAAAAAAACTAGGCAAAGGAATTCTCAAAGTTCATTGAGTTAAGGGAGGACCATTCGTGGGGGGTTCGTGGAAGAGTTGGGTTCGATTCCCTTTATACGCGATGTGGCGAAAAAGACTGATTCAACGAAATATGCCTGCATTAAGATTTAAAACGTGCCGTCTACTTCCAGGAAATGTTCGGAACAGAGAACTTTCTCTAATCCAACGCCGCATTCTCCGAAGATTGAGGAACAAGAGGAGATCCATTAAAAGAAATCTTTCTCAGAGAGAAAATCTAAACAGTAACATCAAATCACAAACTACACGAAAGTTGTCCCTTTATTATGGGGATTTACCCATAAGGGAGATGCACAGAGGAAGAGAACGAACTTCATATATCCCTTTTTTACTCAATCAAGAAACAAGATCGGACGTGATTCCGGTTCGTCTCCGTTTTAGTGACACTCTTCCTCAAGCAAGGCAGCCGATAAGTCATCGAAGGGTTTGTTTGAATAATGGACTGGTAACCATTACTCATTTTAAAGTTTCCCATGGTGATCTAATATCTTTTAAAGAAAATGACGCGAGAACCCGCGGTGAAGAAATAAGGAGATCTTTCTATATCGACATATCAGTTGGAAAAATCATAGGCAAATTCCTACCGGTCAGAATCTGGAGAAGAACAAAAACAGAATGGTTCCGCTTACTCACAACTCAGAGGGGATGCCGCTTACTACTAAAATCCGGGTTTTTGCAAGAGTTGCGTTCTTATATGCAAGAAGAAGACTTAGAAAGAACAAAGAAGTTTGGATCCGCAAAAGTATGCTTAGGCAGTTCCTTCGCTGAGCACAACAGAATGAAGAGGAATTTGTTTCATTTAAAATACTTCTTCTTATGGAAAAGAAGGAAGGAGGAAGAGGAAGGGGTAGAGGAGATCCTCAAAGTTATCGAGGAAAACGAAAACCGAAAAAGAGCAATAAGCCCTTTTGTTTACACAAAAAAATTATATAGAAATTCGACCTATTGCTCCGGATCCCCGTTTACTATTACTAGGAAGATAAGAATCAAAAGGATCGAACTACCTACTCATTATTCGGAGGTGAATCATAGAACACTAAAAGCTGTGGTATCTTATGGACCTAACATAGGTCACATCCCTCACGACATAAGATTGAAAGATCCAAACCTTCCTCTTCGGAGCGGAAACGGACGTGGCCAAAACATATAAAAAAAGATCGGCCTAGTCGCTTCGCTCATAGGGACATATCTATCCGGATAGAGGAGAGGATAGTCTAGATCAATTTTTATAAAAATATCTCTCTATATAGAATAGATAGGTATCTCTGTGGATAGAGATAAAGATAGGGATCCCTCGAAATATATGGAAAAAGTGCACTTTTTGACTACTACTACTATTTCTTATTCTTAGACGAAACATCGTTTTTTCGATTTTGACTGAATTGGTCGGAGCGTAGACGAGCGAGCAGAGCCCAGGAAAGAGGTCAGATCGTCATAGAGCAGTCGACTATAAGTATAAGACTGCTGGCCTGAGAGAAGGCAGTCTCTCTCGGGAAACATGGCCCAGGGTTCTATAGTATAGTATAGTATAGTATAGTATAGTAGCCAGACTATAGGAAAATCAAGTCTCATGTTGCTCCTCAGAAAATTCGTATAGTAATAGTAATAGTAATCTCATTGGCCCACTAGATAAGGATGGGACAAACGCTCTAGTGTATGCGAAACGAGCATTGCGTTTTGTCCGAGAAGTTCGTGAAAGAGTGCTCGTTACATCAAAAGAGATGGCGATGATCTGTCAAATCGACATTGTGTCGGTGTTCAGTCTCCCGCTCCTGTTCTCAACTATACTATGGCTTTCGTTACTATGGCTTTCGTTGGGTAGAGCACGGGAGAATAAAGTCTATAGTGTATGCGTTACTGTACTGGGAAGCTAGCATTTTGTCTTGTCAAGTCTATTTGTTCGAATGTTCTTTTTTTTCGTTGGAAAAACCAACGCCGACGTCAAGAATGGATCAGTCTAGTCTCCTTTCTCTTTTGGGAGCAGAGCTGAAAAAGATGGAAAAGTACGATGATATTTTTATTAACGGATAGAAAAATGCTATTATCAAGTAGTAAACCCATTATGATTGCAACTCGTGGGATGCCTGGAATCCCACTAAATCGAGAATCACAATTGGAATCGGTGGAGGATGTGCATAGGGTACTCCGAGCCCTCCCCTTATTTAGAGAAATGGAAGGTATCTTGCGTGAGAGGAACCTGAATCTCCCGTCAGTACAGGAAATAAGCGCTTTCCGTGTGAATCTATTCTCTGGTATCCGGCGTGAGAGTGCGATTGCGGACTACAACGTTTTTTGGCGCTCCTTACTCGAGGAGATTCAAACACCTCAGGGACGTAGTAGTTTTGGTCAGAGAATACAAGATCTGCACGCCCGAATGTCTGCCGAGGGCAACTGGGACGACTTGATTGCCCAACAAGGAGGAGGGTATTTTGGTAACCTACCTAATCTCAACAGCCCGTTGGATCCATTTTCCATTCACCCAATTCTGGATCTGAATATTGGCGAGTACTATGTCTTATTCACAAATCTATCCTTGTCTATGCTACTCACTCTCGGTTTGGTCCTACTTCTGGCAATGATTCTTCGTTCATTAGCATGTCGATTCCTCACAATCGCTCTTTGTGATGCTGCGGAACCATGGCAATTAGGATCTCAAGACGCAGCAACACCTATGATGCAAGGAATCATTGACTTACATCACGATATCTTTTTCTTCCTCATTCTGATTTTGGTTTTCGTATCACGGATGTTGGTTCGCGCTTTATGGCATTTCAACGAGAAAACGAATCCAATCCCGCAAAGGATTGTTCATGGAACTACTATCGAAATTATTCGGACCATTTTTCCTAGTGTCATTCCATTGTTCATTGCTATACCATCGTTTGCTCTGTTATACTCAATGGACGGGGTATTAGTAGATCCAGCCATTACTATCAAAGCTATTGGACATCAATGGTATCGGAGTGCGCCTCTTAACGAGGGTGATTTAAGTGCAACGAAATGTACCGGTGGTTCGCGAAGCATCTGGCTTACCGGTCATCTCCCATTCCCGTCGTCGAGAGACTAAAAGAACTATAGCATGCCAGAAACGGGGAGTTGAGGTGGTTAGACCTATACCCCGAAATGCTCCCAGCATAGGAGCCTATGGTTCCATTCTTGTTATTGCTGGAGGTACACATACCTCTTCTCGGTGTGGTGGAGCGATATACGAAAAATAGATGCTAAGCCCGCAATGTCCGATAACGGGGCTTCAGTAGTGAATCTATCGGCACCACAGCAGTGGCATACAACTTTGGACCTAAGGGCCGGCCCCGTTACCTTTCGGAATGGGGGATCCCCGTTGGCAACAACCACGGTAGTAGTTGCGGAACTACTGGGCCAAGAGAGGACAACCTGTTGTTCCTGCTCCTCCTTCTTCGCTTCGGGGACGGAGGTCCTACGGTAGGTAAGAGCACGCACAAGCACTTGGCCGAAGGGGACCAGCGCTTCTACTCCTCCACCGAGGAGCCGTTCTTGCGAGAAGCAAGGGATGTCGTGAACGGTGGGAGGTCAAAGAAAGAGAATTGACCTCTGAATACAGTGATCCTATGATCTAGATAGACTCCGTCCTTTTTTTTTAGATAAGGGTGACTCAAGAGGGGGGAGAACTACCTAACTAAAGAAGAATAGCGCTCTTTAAAAATAAGAGTAGGCGTGGAGAGCTTTTTGCGGGGAAACTTGCAAGTAAAGTTTGGGGGGAGGCGGGCGTCGACCCAACCTTATGAGTATTCGGACTATAACAGTTCCGATGAACAGTCACTCACTTTTGACAGTTATACGATTCCAGAAGATGATCCAGAATTGGGTCAATCACGTTTATTAGAAGTTGACAATAGAGTGGTTGTACCAGCCAAAACTCATCTACGTATGATTGTAACACCCGCTGATGTACCTCATAGTTGGGCTGTACCTTCCTCAGGTGTCAAATGTGATGCTGTACCTGGTCGTTCAAATCTGACCTCCATCTCGGTACAACGAGAAGGAGTTTACTATGGTCAGTGCAGTGAGATTTGTGGAACTAATCATGCCTTTACGCCTATCGTCGTAGAAGCAGTGACTTTGAAAGATTATGCGGATTGGGTATCCAATCAATTAATCCTCCAAACCAACTAAACCGGGGAAGCTGAAGCGGAAATGCAATTCTCGGGTGAGGGAAGGCTTCGCTCGCTCGCTCAAAAAGCTCTAACGCTCGTTTACGAGTGGAGTGCATAAGCCCTTATTGAAGTAGGGCGAGGCACGAGCTCGTAAGTAAAGCACGGAACGAGCCTTGTCTACGAAGCTTCGCTTCATCATCTTGCTTCTGCCGAAGCTTAACGCACTATAACATAGGCATGCATGATGGTATGGTAGGAAGACTCCTTTTAAGGCCGACCACTACATAGGAGCGATAGGAAGCCAAGCCGTCAAAAGGAAAGGCGAGCAGCCCTTATTGCAATAGCAAACGGCCTACTTATAGCCAGCCCTATTTATACCCTTTATCGGGGACGGGCCTTACAAGCTCAATAAATTGCAATTCTTCACCTTTTCCTCAGACAGTGGGAATGAATTTTCTTACTTGATTGACATTGACAGATATGTGTACCACACCGAACAAGCAATATGTCATATGCTTGATGTACCAGCCAAGCCAGCTCTTTTTTTCTCCGTTCCCTTATCCTTAGCGCTAAAGTAAAAATAAAATGCAAGAGAGTTTGTATTTGCAAATGAAAATGAATATGGATCTAAAAAAAATTATATAATCAATCAATAAATAATAATTGGAATAATATAAAAAATATCCTTCGCGTATTCGTTTATAATCTTGTTGACCCTACTCGCTTACTCCTATTTTCCTGCTTTCTTTTTCGACAGAATTCATTCTATTCTAACTTTCTTGAAAGAATGGGGTTCTGGGCTCACCCTCTCTTCCTTTTTGAGAAAGATGGGCTGCCCTGGGAGTCTCGCCTTGGTGATTCTTTCTCTCTTGGGGGTCTTCTTCGGTAGCGAATCCGCTCTCATAAATTGGATGAATTCTTGGCTTCGGGATCCGCCTCTGAGAGTTGGCAAAAGTACCTCAACTTATCGGAGTCGGAGGAAAATGCCGCGTCCGAACCATCCACAAGCCACACCCCGCCGAACCCTGAACCTGAAGCACCATCCATTTCGTTCTTGCGAGAACGAATCAAAAATGTTATTCGCTGCGTATACGAAAATAAAAAATCCTAAAAAGGATTAACGAAGATCTTCACCTTGAAACGGCGAGCGCCGAGAAGCGGGTAAAAATCGCCCAGGTCCTCGATAACATGAACTGGAAAAGGGTTTTATTTTATACCTATACGGGGGAACCTAAGATAAAGCCCATATCGACTTAACGGTCCACGATTGGGATCGCGCACGAAAAGGCTAAACACAGCCTTTTTCTTGTCCTCGGGACAGCGGGCTAGTCCCGTGCCTGTTTTTTTGAGTTGGGGTACACAATCTTCCTTGTGACTGCCAAACCAGATTTCCGTTTTTAGGGAGAAGGTGTAGTCTTTTTGAACGGTGGTATCGTCAAGAAGAACGAGGCCCGCCCCATTTCTGGGGCGGGGGGAAGGAGAAGTGGGACTGTGGGTCTCCTTTCATTTCATTTCATACAACCTGATGGATTCGATGCTTCTTTTTGGCTACCTTTTATATGACTCTGACTATTGCTGTTAATAGATACCTGCTTGCTTCTTGCTTACTGGCAACCTTTATAAGATCTCCACCTTCAAGCTTGAGTACAAGCAGCTCTTTAAAAAAGGGGAATTCCGGTCCCTCCCTATCCTTCATGTGCTCTTTCAAGATCACCCTCGACAGCGCAGTTAGGTCTTAGAGAAGGAACTGATTTACCTAAGTCTAAGTAAGTAGCCAACTTCCGATAATCATTCCTAGCTTTGCGCTAGATTCAGTATGGTGATACACATTTTAGAAATAACAAGGGATAATAGCTCTTCTTAAGAGAATGGCTGCTTTGGGGGAGTTCTCTTTCCCTCTAACTCGAAATTGAATAAGAGAAGACAAAGCTACGCATTCACTCGTAGCACTCGTTAGGCCCCCCATGAATATGCATGGAGCCATGCGCATGATTCCAAGAGCGAGGCGAAACTAAATAAGAATAACCAGTAATGTCACGAATGAATGAAGCAAGCACTTTTAGATGGTATCGATCAGAGCCAATCCACCCTGTTCTTTCCTTATTATCGTCACTTAAATGAAATCCCACTAGCTGAAATAGAATCCGTCAAGTAAGAGATAAGCCAGAGATCCAGATCATTAGAATACGTTACCGGTCCAAGATGGGCCTCATCGCGAAAAATAGTATGTTATTCCTATCACTAGGAGTAGTAGCGCTAGCGGCGCAGAAGGAGAAAGTAGCTAAGCGCTAAGAAGCTATCTAGAGAGTTTCCAGCTGAGGTTTCCTATTGGTATCGGCGGAGAACGGATCTGAGAACAGCTTCTGATTTTGTTTTGCAATCAAGTGCAGGATGAAATGGAAGATAATCAATGGAATCCAAGTATCTCCTTCTTCGCTTATTATCTTTGGCCAATGTCCCAAGAATAGGTTGAGAGAGAATATCCCCACTTCCAACTCTTCACAGAGCAGTCGATTCGGTCATCACATGTTACTGGTTGGATGACGATCGGAAAACTCTTAGTAGGTTGGGATCAAGAAGAAGGATTGGTGCCGGACAAGAGATAAGAATAGAGAGAGTGTCCATCCAAGCAAGGGATCACGGTCAAGTGCACATTTCATTCAAGTGAAGGAAGGCTATCTGTGCCAGGAAGGGAAGTAGCTGAGTTGATTAATCAAGTACCACTTTTTCCACTAGGCGAGATACACTTTTTTTCAAAAGCAATCGACTTTCCCTCCTATGCTCTGAGTTCCAGTATCGATAAGAATTCGAGCTCTAGAAGTTCTTATGTTATGGTATGAATATACCATACCAATTCGTTATGTCTGGATGATGGCTGTTGGATAGAGAGCCAGTTCCAAAGAGTGCCAGGAAACATCAACCGCCGGATCTTGAGATGGCGACTATCGTATATGCACTCACACTAACGTACCACTCTTCTTGTCTTCTCTTTGAAACCGTCGATCAATCCTTATCAAGAAAGAGAGATTTTAAGAACTACCTCTACCAAAGATATTGGTTATTTCCGGCTTTCCTTTAGGAAACAGAAGCATGAGTGAAGTAGTACGATACCAGGAAAAACCACAGAAACGTATGATCCAAGGAATGCTAGAAAGTGCCAGAACTGGCTATGCATAAAGAAGACCGAGCCGGAGCATCTAGATGAGATTCCACCAGAGCAGACTTCTCCGCCCCCGGAAGAAAGAAGGATTTCCAATCAAACCCAGAGGATCATCACCAGTCAACCGCAAGGAAAGGAATAGTACTAGTTCCGTCTCCCCTATAAAAGTAGGCAACCCTATTATTCGGTCAATCAAGTGATTAAGTATGATTCATTTCTGAGCGAGCGTCGAATATACAAAACTTTCCATCTCGGTCTATCTTGCCATTTCAATTTGGCTCTATGAGAAGCTTGTATCTCCGATTGGGACTTGTCTTCCCAGTAAAACATCACAGGGCCCACTCCTCTTGCATTTGACCCTCTCTTCCTGCAAGCTCCAACTTCTAAGGTTCAGTGAATTAGATAGTTCTCCGTCTATCTCTTTTTAGATTTGATGTAAATCACGGAGAGTTCATTGCGAAACTCTTTAGTCCGATTTTCTTAGAGCATAGAAAAGGTATAAGTAAGTCTGTGTACTCGAGTCAAATAGCAGGACTAGTTCTGGCTTCTCTATCCCGGATAAGAGATTCAACATAGCTTCGCCTGCCTTCGTGATTGCTTGTGTAATACAGAAAGAAGAAAAAGAGCTGTGGGATGCAAGTCGAACTAGACTGAATGTGCCAGGCTTCTATTTATCAGGGCCACAAGTAGAAAGTGAGTGGAGGCAAATGTTGCATGCAATTGACTCAGATGTCCCTCCAAGTTTTCCATGGAACCAAGGTCATAAAAAGATGTATCTAGAGTGGGCGTCGGTTGACTTTTCTTTTATGGGTGGGTCAAACCTAGCCTAGACGAACGAGTGGATAGAAGCAAGGCTAGCCGCCCTAGTGCTTCTAACTCATTGGAACACGCATGGACGGAGGAAGAAAACCGGAGAGTTTCGGCTTTGGTATGAGCTGCTTTGAATCAAGAATCAGTTTGGTTGAGTCGCCATGAATAAGAAAAATGACGGGGCATAAATGCTTCGTACACGTACACCTTAGAGAAGGGTAAAAAGCAGCCAGCCAAAACATGTCAAGAGTCGTATTTTTATACAGATAGATAAGTAAAAGAAGCCGGATGTCGATTTCTTTCGCCTAATCTTTTCCTCTACTTCCAGTACCCTAGCCCACAGTCAATCCCACACTTCTGTTCGTTCACTTCCCCTATCTTCTGAATGCCGGATTAGGATGATCGCATTTAGAAAAGATGCCTTTTCACTTGAAATCCGAGACTTGACTTCTACACCAACGCAAGAAGAAACCTTCCGTACTTTGGCGCAAGTGAAATTACCAATGAAGGTGAATCTATCAGAAAGACAATAACGTGTTGACCAGAATTGACTGATTGAATCGATTCTTCTTTCCCACTGATTCTATATGAGATCCAAATCGAGTCACCTTTTCCAAGGCTGCTTTGATTCGCTCTTCTACTACTCATACTCATACTCATTGCATTGTTGTTTGTATATGAAAGGCTATAGAATGACATAGTTGATCGAGATGTGCGCCTGCGAAGAATGAACTCTCCTCGTTCTACATGAGTCGATTCTTTCTCTACCTACCTCAAATTCAAAGGAGATCTGGGTAAAATAGTTTCTCGGACTACAGTGAGAGAAGTGGATCTTCTCGTTCCCAGGCGGCGAGGGTCATCGGTGCGCCTCCACCTCACCTAAAGGAAGAAGTTATTTCATCTATAAACCTAGTATCTACCCGAATCAGCAGAATTTCTGTAAGGCTTACCGAAATGGAAGAGAGGTCTAGACACGGGTTATTGGTGATCGACTAACCAAATCTGCTCACTTCCTGCCTATCAAGAAAACGGATAAGCAGGGTAAGTTGGCCTAATTGGTAGATAAAGAAATATTGAGGCAGGATTTGGATTTAGAGAATCAAAAAGCAATCAACCATCCCGTGCTGCTGGAGGGAAATGCTAAAGTCCCATTCCGAATTCCATTAAGGTTGTATTCCTACTAAGAAACTCTGGGCTATACTCTACATCCCATCCCAGCTCGTAAGTAATCCTATTTCTGTATTAGCCTTTGAACAGCATGGGCCATGAAAGGACCGGAGAAGGAATGCAGTAGGATGATTCTATCTTTCCGGGCACACGATTCTCTTTCCATACACTAGTAAAAATCCAGAATAGGGCGAGGGTACCTAAATATCCATCCAGAGCGAGTAGCGATTCTTTTACTTACTACTTTTTGAAAGATTACACCTTCGACTATCTCTAAGCACGCATGTCCCACTATCTATATGTGAGAACAGGCTGTAAGCACGCATGCCCCTCCTATCTATGAAAGAGAACAGGAATTCCCTACACCAACATATCTAGCGAGGGAAATAACTCCTTCCAATCTACGAAAAGAGGGCACTACGAAAGCTAATTAGTCAAACCAGCACCAAAATAGCGAGTGAGTAACAAGCACTATTTCGACCATACTCTCTTGTCCTTAGATTAATACTATTTCTTTAGCAGTCAACTCACTATTTGCACTCCTTGCATTCCATGAGCTTTTCTTTCATTTCAATAGTAAGCAGGAAATGCGAATAAGAGAAGGGTAGAAGAAGCGATCTGCGCATTTCTTTATTTCACAACGGACGTTAGATAAATCATTTCTTAGGTATGCTACATTCTTTGAAGAAAGAGTAGGTTATTACATTATGTCTAGTTGTTGAACAGGGCCCTTGCTTAAAAAAGAAATAGTTAGATTATATTATGCCCATGCTTTATTAACAACACAAGTGAAGATAAATAGTAGTAAGTAAGCTTTCTACCACTAGTAGTACTAGTACTATGGTTGCTTTCTACCACTAGTCGTTGAATCTTCCTATTCCACTTACAGTACCCCTGGGTGTCCAATGGTTAGGACCAGATGTAAGCTTGTATCAACAAGTTTTGTATAAGATTATGAGATGTAGTTGAAACAAAGCTTTGCTCCTCTCATAGTTTTGTTGTTTCCTATTGTCCTTCAATTACCCAACAACTGGTATCAGAGCACACTAACACTAGGAACCTTCACGGTAAGGGATTATTAGACCACTATGAACACTTGTAATTGGTTCATTCTACTTCAGGCATGGTTCACTCTAGTTAGTGGAAGAGTGTACAACATAGGGATTGGTATCAGTCACACATTTAGGAAATAAAGTAAAAAGCCTCCTATTCCAATCAAGCAAGAAGTTGTCTGTACCGCCCTAGCATGTTAATAAATACTCTTTATCTAAAAAATAAATTCCTAGAAGAAAATAAAATCTATTAGCATTTAGTGACAGCAGCATAGCTTTCCACTTTATGATGGTATCTTATATCTTACAGTGCCTAGATGCACTGTGATCTTTGTGTTGTATGAGTGATCTTCTTTAGCTTGCTTCTTCAATCCCTCTATCCAGTCATCATCTGCATAGCTTTGCTGCAGTTCTTGCACCCACTGTGGTAATAGCTCATAAATGGCAGCTACTCCTGAAAAAAATTGACTTATTTGCCCGCAGCGGGCCTAAGCCTTTATTGTCTTATAAGATCACTTACCAAAGGAGTCTTTTTACCTGCTTGCTTATTAGATAGAAAGACAACCAGATGTTGTAGTGTGCGCTCTTGGTCTTCTCTACGTGTACATGGACAATTGAGGTGTTGTCTTTTGTTCCGTCAGTCTTGCTTGTAACACAGTGAGTGTATATGTTTCTCATTTCCGTAGAAAGAACTACCAGCCAGGAGATGAGACTCAAAGTGCACCCTTCTCAGACATAGGAAAGCTCAATCTCTTAAAGACATAGCATTGAAAGAGTGAGTAAGAAGCATTGACTTAATTTCTTTCACAACCAAGGCCAGAAGACAACACAACTGTCTATCATTTCTCTGGGAGAGGTCAATGCAGCCTCGGAAAAAAGGGGGAAAGCTAGTCCTAACTAAGCTAAGCTAAGGACGAGATCTTGTGCCCTTCATCGATTGGAGCGGCATTTAATGCATGGACATGGAACTGTTCTAATCCCATCATACCTTGTGATACACATTTCTGGTAGGCGGGTAAAGATGCCAGGGCGGAACAAAAAGAGTAAAGGATTGGCAAGCAAGTATCAAGCAGAAGTGGTCCACTTTTGGCAATGTTGACTTGGGATGTTTCTTTCCGCTTTGCGAAAAAGGAGTCAGTCTATTATACGATTGATAGCAGTAGCAGCCACCAGTAGAAGTGGTTCATAGGTCAGCCGCTAAGCCTGGAAGTGAGAAGTTCTTTCTAGGCGAACTCTTTAGACTGGCTGGATAGCGAGCACTGGCATACGAGTCCGGGCTGCAGCTAGCGAAACAAAGTGCGAGGGATGCCTATAAAATTGATCCTAAAAGATCTTATTTGAGATAGGTCAGATTGGACTTAGTGGCCAACGTGCCGGGATGGTAGAGTCAATATGGGATGTGGAATTCCAGGAAACGTTCTTATCCGCGCTCACTGATAATGTGAACCTGGCCCTTAGTTTCCTCCAACTGATTCCAGTTTTTTTGAGCCTTTTGAAGTCAGTCCTTAATAGCTAAAAATGCTTTGTGGGTTACCTTGCTTTATTCGGATATGCTTCTTTTCGGACAGGAGGGGCTGATTGACATTCAGGCAATGGCACATGGATTCTATTGAGAAGGGCTGAGATGCGGCGCCTTGAATTAGGTCTCTAATGTAATGTAAAGTTAAGTAAAGTAAAAAAAACTCTTCTTTAGACCAGAGGATGGGTATGAATTTAGTTTCTTTAATCGGTGGAATGGTAATTGGCAATTTGCGGAGATTCAAAAAGGGTATGGTATAGGTCCGGGGGTCACTTTAATAGGGAGGTTGTAGCTGCTTTGGTGAAGGTGGCTCGTCATGGGTTGAGCCGGTCGATGTGCCGGGGCGGCTGATTATACCCTTGTTGGAATTGAGGAACATAACCCGGTGGAGGTGAAACACAGTCGATCTTATGATGATCCAATCAATTGAAAAGTGATACGCTTTCTTGGTAAAAGCGTTCTTAAGTTTCCGTTTTTAGACGTACATCACGATATCTTTTTCTTCCTCATTCTTTCTTATTTTCGTTCAAGTCTGACGAGAATAAAGAGAGAATCCCATTCTACATGTCAATACCGACAACAATGAAATTTATAGTAAGAGGAAAATCCGTCGACTTTCTATTCTAAATCGTGAGGGTTCAAGTCAAGTCCCTCTATCCCCAATAAAAAGCCCATTTTACTTCCTAACTATACTATACTATTGTACCAACCTCTATTTTTCATTAATGGTTCAAACAAGATTCACTATCTTTCTTATTCTACTCTTTCACAAACGGATCCGAACTTACTTCTTTGGATCTTATCCCATTCATACAAATGAACATATTATAGTATAGGCAAGTAATCCCTATTATTAAGTAAGTCATTATCATTATCCTGACATTTACTAAGTCCAATTTTAGAATACTTTTTTCTTTTTTAGTCCCACATAGATACAAGTACGTACTCTACTAGGATGATGCACAAGAAATGGTCAGGATAGCTCAGTTGGTAGAGCAGAGGACTGAAAATCCTCGTGTCACCAGTTCAAATCTGGTTCCTGGCACAGAAAAAAGGATCTACCGAATAGGTATTGATACAAATTACTCGAGATGGATTGGGATACATATTCTATAATAATATAGAAGGAGTATTATTTTTTCATCTAAATCTAAATCTAAGTAGATAAATCTCTAAATAGAGACACTTCTTTTTCTTTAGGGTCAAAATCTCGGGTTATTTTCTTTTCATAGAGTTGTATCTCTCTGACCAATTACAAGGATAGAGGTGGGGATACCACAATCGGGTAGATACAACTAAACTCATGGAAAATCCCAATAAATCCATAAATAGAACAACTGAAAAGATACAAAACATGGCAAACACTCCATACTCCTCATGGTCGGATTATTCTTAAAGGTCGGACTTACCCAAAACTACAGCAATATCAAACATATGTTGCAAACTGATGAAGAGAGCATTCTTAACAGCTTTGCTAAAATCAACATGTATAAGCAATCTTTACTTGCTAAGAAGCTGTGCGATAGAGTTTTCCATAATGAATATAAAGTATTACCACAAATGGAATACACCAATGAGACTGCTTTCAGTTACTATATAGATAGACCTATATGGAGTCTCGAATGTATATGATTTGATAGAAGAGTTTCATGAATTGCCTCATGTTTTAACATGCTGCGGTCAAACCCTTATTTACGACGGTGAGATATTATATTATCTAAAAAAAATACAAACATTCGTTTAGTAGCTAAAAATGCATGGGAGAGGTTAGGAGATCTTAGAGACGATCCAATAAGAGATCCTGTTATTGATACTATATATGAAGGGGCAGACTATCCCCATAATGAGTTTTTATCACGAAAACTGAAGTGGGCCGAGGATTGAAAGGTATTTTGTTGGATACAATACAATACAATACAGTATTTTCTAGTGCTATAACGCAAGTTAGAACTTGCACTTTTAACAAATCTAACAATAAGTTTGTCTGGGGTATGTTTAATATCCTTGTATTAATGGGGATAGGAGTTGTAGTTTGGTACAGGTATGTTCAGTGTGATAACCCTTTTATTATCCCCCAAGAAATAGCTCACCCATTGGCAAATTGGAATGCTTTTAAGAACCCAGAAGCCGTTATTAATGGTTACAAGACAAGAGGGTGACTTTCTTGATCAATAAAGACATAGTGAATACTGTTCTTATCTTAGTACATTTATGAATGATCCAACCTTTACGGAGGTTTTTAACGTTAACCAAGCCGAGAACATGGATAATAATGTTGCTATGAAGCGAGTGTCGGCACTGCCATCATGGTAGCAAGCTTTATAGCTACCAATGCGTTGGTTTTACCAACCCCATAAGATGTTAGGTAGAATACAATAATGATTATTCATATAGGGTTCCATGCAGATTCAACAATGACTGTTTCCCTTATTCTTTTACAGTAAGAATTTAGAAGAGGATTTACAAGCGTATTCTAATAAATTGAGCACACATTTCGTTGAACGGTTTCCTGTATAGTGAGTTCGAGTCTAGGTTACTGTACCTAAGATGGATTATATAGCCTAAGTCGGGGAACAGCTGAGTAGATATTAGCTTTAACCATAGCATCCTTGTGCATCAAATGGGTAGCAGTTTCATACTGTGACCCTTTATAGCTATAAATTCGTAGTGGTAGGCCGCGGGCTTTCCTGTTAATCAACCCCCGAACTAGGTGTGTTATCGAAAAGTAATCTCTGTCTGGGTTAGACCCTTTTGGAGTAAGAGAATGTATAGTCGAGGAAGACAAAACAGAAGTGGTGAAAGCTGACAAACTAAAACCGTTAAATAGTTTACTTCTTTTATTAAGGAAAGACGATGTCAACTGTTAGCTATGAATGTTTAAGGCAATCAGGTTGAAGGGATAAATGTTCAACCTCAGGTAATACTTTCTGTGGAAAGCAGTTGAGATTGTGATAAAGGTTGAGTAGTCATTGGTTGGAGGGATTCCAGTCTTTTAAGGATAAAGAATTCAGCTATTTCATTTGCATTTCGATTTTGATTTCAAATAAAACCCTAACCTAAATACTCCAGGCAGACTAAGACTAACCTCCCACCATTAAGTGAGATATTTGCCAACCCATTCTTTATTAATCCCCGCCGCCCCCCTTGTCCTGTCCTGGGGGCTCCCCGGCCGGGGAGGCAAAGGGGATTGCTATCGTCACCCTTTCTCCCGGTGTATGTGAAAGAGAAAAAGTGACTAACTTTTTTTCTTTTCGGTTGGTTGGTCCAAAGAACGAGAGTCAGCTTCCTTAAGTCCGTTCTTCCTCAGTAGCTCAGTGGTAGAGCGGTCGGCTGTTAACTGACTGGTCGTAGGTTCGAATCCTACTTGGGGAGATTTGATTCATTCTGAATTCGAATTGATAGTTATCGCTTTTCTGACCCCCTTTTTCTTTTCTAAAGACGCAGCTCAAACGAAAAGTGGGAAGTTGATTGTAGGATTTCTATTCCTCACTCTCGTATAGGTGAACTTGGTTCGTTCAATGAAAAGGATCCACTGGGAATGAATGGGAAGACTGGGGTAGTATCTTCATTAGCCGGAAGGAATTAGTCTCCACTAGCGTAATTCGAAGAACGAACAAGAAAAGGCGTCACTGTTTAGGTAGGAGGATGGATGGATGTGGTCCAATGGCTAAAGCTCTGCCAGCTTCTTGTAGACTGGCAGTCTCCGAGAGGAACCTTAACCCCCCGGGCCGGGGGGAGGCCGGGTGGGATGGTATACTTTTTTTTCGCCACAAGTGGGAACTCAGTCCTTGGTAAGACACAAGGGGGGAAGGAAGATCTTCACTCATTCATTTTCATTAAGTGCCTGCGGTGAGACGCGACCCACAACAAACGAAGGGGGTGGAGGGAGACCGAAGAAGGAACAATTGTCTTGAATGCTACGCTGGGATCAGCAGCTTCCAGTGAAGACAAAATGAGTCGGGCAGGAAGAGGAAGATCGTGCGGGGAAAACGGGGTTCGAACCCGCGACTTCTGGCGTGACAGACCAGCACTCTAACCAACTGAGCTATTTCCCCCTTTCGTAACTACTGTCGATTCAACAGTCACCTACCGGTTACCTTTGTAACTATACCAAAACCAAAGTAGCTGTACAACAGAATGCCCTTCGCCTTTAGTACTTTTTTTGTCTTTTGACGACAAAGAAATGGCTCTGCTCGCTTGCTCCGCGCTCTATCAGCTATCAGTTAGTTGGCGCTACGCGCGACTTCAGTTGACAAAAGCGAACAAGATAGCGCTAGCGCCCGCGGAGAACTTTCGTTTGTTCGCCTTCTAAAAGGCCTACTGACCTGCCGGTGAAAAGCCGGTTACAAAATAAATAATAAGACGTAGGTAGTGCAAAAGTACCAAAACAACTGAAGCCTACATCCCACTACGTCTGGGTTCCCCCTTCCTATGAACCTTGAGTCAGAGGTCTTACCTTGAGTCAATAGGTAGGGTCAACTATACCAAACCAAAGTGGAAGGGCCACTATCTAAGCTATTAGTGGGCTGGTTTGAACTATTGATTTACTGAATCGAGTGAAGCTGTGTTGCGTAACAAGACTATAGGTCGCCAAGGCCTAGAAGTACAAGTGGTCGCCCTAACGGCCACTCTCAAACTCACTACTTGAGTGACGAAAGTCACTTAGCTTCTTTAATAGGGCTTGCCCTCCGGGGAAAAACCCCGGGAAGAGGAAGAAGGAGATAGAGCAAAGGGTCTCCTCTTTCTGTCCGCTCTTCCCGGCATGTAGAGATCCGATTGGGCTTATAGTTTAATTGGTTGAAACGTACCGCTCATAACGGTGATATTGTAGGTTCGAGCCCTACTAAGCCCATCTGACCTGCTTAATCAATGACTCCGGTAGTCACCTGAACCACTCTCTCGGATAGCCCACAGCCTCTCTTCTGGATGCGAAAGAAGATTCGATCAACGTACAAGGTTTGCCTTCTTGTGAGAAGGAGGGTTCTTAATTGTGTTCTCAGTGCAAAAGGAGTCTTTGAGAAGGTTCAGTGAGTCTGAAGAGAGAGAAGATCAGTAGAGCAGTTCGGGGCTTTGGGATTTGCCTGATCGACCCCTACCAGTGTATTAAATGAAGATTGACATTCGTATGTACAATTTACCGGTTCTTCCTCCCGAATTGAGACCCATTGTTTATAGGTCTGGGGATAAAGTAAAGTATCGTAAAGTTAAGTTAAGTATCGTAAAGTAGTTGACAAAGCAAGTAGGAATAGGTCATGTCACAGATAGGCAAGTATAGAAGCAGGAGAAGCTGATAGACATTTGTGAATAGCAAGGCCAAGCTGTATACATATAAGCATTTTAAGGAGTTGTTTGTTGGCATATGGTTACGGGATGCTTATTGTTGAGAAACATAAAAAAGGTAGGCATATTGTTCAGTTCACGTTTAGGTCAGTATAGAAGTAAAGCACGAGATAGGTGTTTACAAGCTAGCTAGGGTTTCTAATAGGTATAAAAGGGTAAGCTAATAACCAAGTAGTAGGGATAGGTCAACGCAAGTCACGGGTAGCCAAGAGAGACGTATTTAAGACTTTGAGTTCCAGGATAGGCAGTCATGTCAAGTAAAGTATAGCTTAGATAGTTCCTATAGAAGTATAGCTAGCCAAGTGACTAGGTTTAGCGGAGATAGAAATAGCGGGCGAGATATCAGGAGACAGGACTAGGACTTTGAACGAAGCAGGAATCTTGTCCTTTCTTTCCGCCCACCCAACTATAATAAGAGTTAGAAAGCTCAATCCAAGACATGAAAGCGGATAACCAAGGTAGTGTAGTCATTGGTTGGAGGGATTCGCCTACTGGTGGGAGGCTGGGAAAACATATTCAATCTCGTAGTGAGGAATGCATTTGAAGAGGGATGAAGGAGAGTTTCTGATTGAACTCCACCACACTGTTTGAATTAGAACTGGTTGCGGTTGCAGTTTGGGAAGGAGAGAAACCATTGCTCCTAGGTTTAGGGCTCAAGAGGGCACAATTTTCTTTTATGGTGGTATTCTTTTCTTTTCCTCTTACCCTCCCGCTCCGTGGATCTGTGCTACAGCTCTACCTAGGATGACCTTCTATTATCATGTTATGTCCCTCAGCTCCCCATGTGGAGTCACAACCTACGTGCTATATCTGGAACATGAAAAGTGGTTTTCTAGAGCAGATTAGAATTTCTTCACCGTATCGTATGAGGTAGTACTAGCTTTCATCTCATCTGATGTTCGCCTAGTCCTAAGCAGCAACAAAGATTAGATAATCTGTAATATTGAAAATGGAAAGAGAAGGGATGCAAGGGTATCCCTTCTCTTTCTTTTTTTCTTCTGCTAATCCGGCGCCCTGCTCTTTACTGAACTTCAACAACAACCTGATCCCTATCTGTTAATCCGATTCGTGGCCCTGCTGCTTTCGTTGCTAGCACTTCCGTTTTCTTCGAAGGCTGGCTTTCCTATGAATTGGAATTCCTTGCTTCTTGCTAAAACCGTGCCTCCTTTCCGAGTTCCTGCTTTCAAACTAGTACCCTGAAAGGAGAGTACGGCTGAAGGCAGGGCCAGTCAGTGCATTTTCTTGCTTTTTCACACTAGGATGCTTTGCTTGACAAGGGCTATCGTTGCAAGCGTTCCTCTTTCAATTCAAAGTATCACGAGCAAAGAACATTTGTAACTAGTTTTCCTCCTGGAATGAAGATGATCAAATCAAGGATTTGAAAGGGAAGTAGGGTTTACTACTTGCCAACCAGGAAGGTAGGACTTACTCGGATAGGGAGCTCGGGGAGCAAGCAGTAGAAAAGCAAAATAGCGAAGACAGGGAAATGGGGGAAGGGGAAGTTCTTGGTTGAGTGCGGTTGTTCTCCGATAATCCGGTTGAGAACTTTTCCAGCAGGAGAGATCATTTACAAAGAAAGCTATGACTAGGCTAGGATATTCTTCATAAAGATACTCTGGACAGGATCATCGATTCGCTTCCATGGTGGAAAGTAGTGGGACTGCCACATAATACAATGAAAATGAATTCATTCTCGGTTGAGCAGGAGATTCTGATCCAGAAGATGCCGCAGAAGACTTTGAAACGGTTACAAATGGATTGGCTCACTCCGCTCTAGATTTGGTTATGCCAGCCATAGGCAAAAGTGAGAAACCTCACCCTCGGGAGAAAGGAATATGCCTCCTACTAGAAGCGTTGGCCAAGGAAATACCCCCGTATGAGCTGCTTTCGGCAATGGGTGCTGCGGTCAACTAGACCAAAGAGGAAGGGCTACTACCTCCAGTTATTAGTGGGCTTTTTTCTCTATGGGAATACTTAATCGAATTCAGCCGTTTTTCCGAAGAAAGAAGACTCCTCTCTATGGGGCAAGGCATAGAAGTACAAGTGGGAAAACGGCGTCAAACTGTTGGAAATAAATGGGTTAGTTAAGTGCAAAGCTGATGGGTCTGTCGATAGATAGTTGGCTCGCTTAGTAGCAAAGGGATCCGGGTAGGTAGATTAGAATGAGACATTCGTTGAAAGAAAGGCCTAGTCTGACGCTTCCTAATTGAATGAACTGATCGAACTTCTTTTCTTCACTCCAAAGCAAGGAGATTATATGATAATCAGCACCAACGATTTGAAGGCCAGGATGAAGTAATATCCCTTACGGGAATCGAACCCGTGTCTTCGACATGAAAAGACGATGTCCTAACCACTGGACGAAAGGGACCAAAAAGCAATTCTTCATATACCTAAGAAAAGAGAAGAGAATAGAAGTGGTTCCTTTTCTTTCTATACGAAATTCGACGATTTCGTTTGTGTTCATGTTGGCGATTTCAGATGTGAAGGTCGTCTCCCCTTCCTACGGGTTCCCAGTGACACATCAACCACGCCCCTTCCTTTTCTCCGATCATAAATAACCTGATCTCTTTCTTTGTCTTTCATCCCCTTCTTTCTAATTCAAAAAAGAAAGGGGGGGCGGTAAGGCGCCTATGGTTTGACAGGCAGGCTCGCAACTTACAAAGGGCACTCGCTGCTCGCAGGCCTGCTCTTTCTATTATGATTTCTATGTCTATGAAAGCTCCTTTGACTCCAGCCCCATAAGCTATTCTTTCACCAGCACCTACGAGACGACTATTGCTATTATTTTGCATTGCCATTCTTCTGGATACTTCGAGGGGAAGAGAAGAAATGGACAAAAAAATGAGCTAAAGCCAAGCGAGTGAAAAAGCCAGGAAAGAAAAGCTCTAACTTGAGTAAAAAAGCCAATAACCAAGATAAAAAAAGCTCGGCGAGTTAGGTAAAAGACACTAAGCTAAGATTAAAGGTAAGTAACTAGTATCGATCCACGGGAGCAAGGAACAAGAAAGGTCTTGAGCTGCCAAGAAGAATGTACCTGGGTCGGGAGCAGGGGTTGGTGGAACAACTGGACAAGCCTAAGTATCTAGCTTTGCTCACCTTGTTGAAACTAGCCCCGTTGCAATAGAGAAATCCTTTCCCGTTGAGAATGAACAGCTTTACCATTCCACTGTCTTTGCTGGAACTGCTGTCCTCACTGAACTAACTGCCCGTTTCACGCTTGGAATAAGAAAAGTCTTTTCTTCCAGCTAGAAGGTGGGCTTAAGGCATAATTGCTCTATTGCGGCTACCCTTGCTATGTTATCCGATGCTGTTCACAAAGCGGCTCTTACTATAGCTATAGACCCGGCTATCTCCGAGTTGAAATTGAACCCAGCCCCGTCCATCAATCCAGAGCTCAAGACAACCGCGATACTTAAATCGCTCAAATAGCCACCTTAGACGGACACAGCCATTAGAAGAAGAAACGGAAACTCGATGGAGTACCAGAGATCCTCGACAAAGAAAGTCCCGATTCGAGGAACGGAATACATTTCCTTGATTGAGGTAAGAGAAAAGAAAGTAAGCATAGTCTTCTGAAGGAACCGGAAGAACAATTTGATTTTCCGTCAACAAAGTAACGCTGTGCAAACTCATCTGATCCCTGTTTGGGACTTCTTCTTCATGTCACGAGCCGGAATCGAACCGTAAAATGATCATTCATTCAAAGTAGACTTTTGTCATAGGGCAAAGGAGCTTAGAAGGGTGATGTAGGGAAGTCGTAAGGGATGACCTTAGATGTTGTATGACGGAACGATGACTTAATGCTTCCATTTTTGCTTGAGAAATGACGTAGGTGAACTCCTTCTTTCCATTTTTGATTGAGAAAGCGTCTGGCCCAAAGAGGTCTACAGTAGTGCCTTGCGAGGTCGTAGACCCGGTAACCCATCGTTCGCCTAAGATCGAAAATGCGATGTGACATCACTCTTCATTCAGTTCAGTCCATTTGCTTAACACATGCATGTCCAAAGAGATGGCGATGATCTGTCAAATCGAGATTGTGTGGGTGTTCAGTGGATCAAACCCTGTATTAATGGTTCTGGCAGGCTGCTGGCGTGGGACTTCTTTCGCTGGGCCCTTTGGACTCTAAATCCTTCCGGAGTGAGTGGTTCGATTCCACTCTCAGAACGATCAAGTCATTCCGAAAGAAAATGCAAGTGAAACGAGACGAGAATCAAATCAAATTGTAGGCTTATTTCCTAAAAGCGGTGGTTCTCGCCTCCCTGTGCCGCGGGGTGGGCGACTGCGGTTCGAGTCTTTGGGTAGATCCATACCATATGTTCCGGGGGGGAGACGAGGTGTAGCGCAGTCTGGTCAGCGCATCTGTTTTGGGTACAGAGGGCCATAGGTTCGAATCCTGTCACCTTGATGTGGTATTCACAGGGGCCGAAGTGCAAAGCCCCGTAGCCTATCCGTGGTCGGGAAGGCAGGCGAAAAGCAAGCACCAAAAAAAAAGAAAGCAATAATTTTGTTTTCTTCTTTCGTGTTTGAGTAGTACACGAGTGAAATTGGTTACGGTGGTACACCTGTGAAATATATAAATGTTATGGTTGTACACGAGTTCCTTATATTATAGGTGTTTAAGACCGATTACGTCGGTTACACGAGCGGTAGTACAGCGAAAATGTTTTTCAATTTCACTTAGCTTGGTTACAAGCCTGGTAGGTACTACAGCGGAAATACAGTTGGTTTCACGTTAATTAGGTTATCTTGGTGGCAAACAAGTGCCTGGTAGGTTAGGTACTACGACTGAAATGGTTTATGATGGCACATACAGTACATTTAAGCTGTAGTACGTGGGCCTACTGTGGTATTGGATGTATTGGTTGTTGCCGAGTCTATGCTCGACCGCGCTCCCTCTCAGAATAGAGATCACGTTTCCCTTTACCCACCCAGAATCTGAAGTGAGTGTGGAATCTATTCTGCCTATTGGCAGATGGCTCTCTATTATCTTTCTCTGGGTCCCCATTATATTAATAAATATGAGTGTCAGGCTTGCTGTACTGAATCTCTTTATAGTCTACCTGTCAAGCCGGCAAGGGCAAAGCTCCAATAGAGCACTCGGGTCTGCCCCCTGAAATAGTTCTTGACGGCTCAGACTATTTTCTAGATCCGCCACTTAGCCCTGAGGAGGGTGCCTACTCGACCCAGTCAGGTACTACTCCACCGCCGGCCCCGAGTCACTCCGCAGGGGGCGGGGCTGCACCTTCTTCAATTTCTCCTGCAGATGAGGGGGAACCAGGGAGTCCACCACGTCCTTTCGGGTCTCTGACTCTGAGTAGCAGGGATCTCATATTTCATAATTTGAGTTTGCAGTATCTGGAAAGGACCAGGAGCCCAGAGGAACTTCTCAATCAAATTAACTAATAAAATCTATGAAGGTCCGTACTTTCAGAGCTTAGGCGTTTAGCTGGCCCTTTCCATGGCCAAATCCTGTTCCAGGATATGGATAGTGCGGGCAATGCAATACGAAACCCCCAAACCAATTGTGAGTATAATCCTAAAATGTTTCAAAGGATCCTTCTTGACTTGCAGCTGGAAGGGATCCAGAGTAAATATTATAGCCAATTCGTAAATCAAAGGGTGGATAGCATCCCAAAAGAATCCTGGAATAATTTAAGGATTGATGAATTACCTTTAAACCAATTCAATCAAGAAAAGTTCCTGCTTTTGGGCTGCTTTGTGAGTTGGTTCCACTGGCGTAACTACCCCCGGAGGGCGAGGCTGGGGGCAGCCGACTCAATCCTTCCAAATCACTAGAAGGCAAGTTCATTCCTCTTGTGTGCGCATGCATTATCTAATGCTAAGGACTCTACAAGAATCGGTTAAGCTTTTCGTTTTAGTTTGATCGGAGTTCGGTACCGGTAGCTAAGGCAATCCCCTCTCCTGTGCAAGAATGAGGAATATCTTAGCTTAGTATAGACACGTGAGTAGCTAACAGAACTGAGTAACCGACTGACAGACAGAGTAGGATGAGGGATTGATGTCTGTCTTTGATTAGCAAAAGCAGAACTCTTATAGGAAGTTGACTGAGCACTCTCATAAAACTGGTAGGGAGATTTTTTGTGGTGTTCTAGGAAAATGAGCCATGATCATGAAGTGAAAAGCACGTGGTAACAAAATCGAATGAAAAGTACAGCCTATCTCGATTAACTGATCGAAACCTAGCGCATCATGTTTTCGAGTCGCCAGGTGTTTATTCTCTTGGAAGCAAGCCAACTCTGCCCACCCAATTCTATATATCTATCTTTCTTCTTACTAGTTAGATCGGAGCCGACACAAGGAATTGGTCGACGAAGCCAACAAGCAAGGTCCACAGCGCATTAGAAACAGGGCAAGCTAATAAGTAGGTAGGGTGGGACTTGAAAACGGAGCTAACTATGCATTCCACGGATGCAATAGCCAGAATGAACTGGGGCTGGCTTTTCTGTAACTAGTCTTTCCTGCTGCCCAACATTCTACTATTCGTTCCAACTCTTCGTTCCACGGAGCTAGGAAGAAGTCCTGCAAAAAGAAGAGATGCACTTCCGGCTGCCTGATAGAGTGAACGATTTGGTACGTGGTAACGCTGTAAAGTCGATATCTCACCCATGAATAGAGGGCTGGCTAGCATCTCACCTCAAAAAAGAGAAAGTTGTCTCACCATATCATATGCTCGTTTTCTAAATCCAGTGTTATGCTCTCTTCTTTGCTTACACCTGTTACGCACCTCTTGTGCAGTGACAACACTACCCGGGAGTTTATCTTAGCTGTCTGGGACTTACTCTCCTATCCACCACTGGTACTAGTCTGTTGGCCAACACTTTAGTAATGATCTTGGACAATAAGGAAGGCTGATTGGTCTATACTTTTATTCTGTTAATGGAGTACTGTAGAAGAGTTCTCCCAACCCAAGTATCTTCGGTTTCAGTTCTCTCTCTCTTTTTGACCTGCTACTCTGCTGTTGTTTTGGCCCTTCAAGGGAGGTTGAATTTCTGAATTAAGAATTAAGTAAGTAGAGCAGTTAGGTTATGAGCCTTGCGAGCTGTATGGGGGAGAACATAGCCTTTTGGCTTGGAATAATAAGTACAAAAAAGGCAAAAATCTCAATATGACAATCTGAATTACTTTATGCAGTAACATCAGGTTGTTCTGTCGTTCGACTTATCGTTCATCTCGCTGTACTTCTCTATCGAAAGATAAGGGTTCATCGAAGAAAGGGAAGGGAACTATCCGCTCTTGTCCTTCAATGAAAGCAAGCCGGATCCGATGAAATCTTCACTCGGTAATAGTATAGAGTAGAGTGCTCCATTGATAGTGGTGGATTGGACTTCTTGAAATAGATATATATATGTGAAAGAAAGAGATGGTTTCTTGCTCGGTTAAAGGAATATCACTATCCCTCGTCCTAGGGTTTTCCTGCTTGATTCTCTTTTGGATGCCCACTTAATCTTAATAAAGTAAGTAAAGAATGATCGATTCGATAGGAAGCACTGGTTCAAGGAATAACCCTTGGATGCTGATCTCTGGTTAAAGGATTAACCGTCGGATAGCGAGCAGGAATCGAACCAGCAATTGAATCTTGTCGCTACTTTGGCGGAGTAGACCGAGGGGGAATGTAGAGTATAGTTTACGACAAAAGGTGTTCTAGGACCAAAGGATCGAAGAGTGCGGCCTACTGTACTTGAGGATTAGGAATATGGAAGATAGGGTTCTCCTAAGACCTAAGAATAGTAGAGAAGCAAGGGTTAATAGAAGCACCGCTGATGTTGGTCCAATCTAGCTGGGCTGGATAAGAATCGGGAAGACTCGGGCAAACATCGGATGAGATTGCACCTTACAACATAGAAGGAAGAACTAACATAACAATCATCTCCAAAATCCAGATGAAGGAGAGAAGGCAGCATACAAATAATAAATAGAATATCTAGGGTGGTAACACCTGCAAGGAGAAGGAATCCCTAACTCGGCGTAGTAGCGAGCAGTGTGATTAGATAAACCGTACCCCCTGAGGGGCCTGGCGATACGAACCGGTTGAATAGAAGAGCTTCCTTGGTTGGAACAGAAGATAGAAGCTGATTAGAAAACAGATGAGAGGCGGGCAGCATTGAGAAAAGTACTATACTTAACTTAGTTTTAGTTAGGGTCGGTTTGACTAAAATAAGTGAGTGGGACTCGCGAACTGGACAGTAAAGTGACAATAGGGTGGTCACTCGGAATACTTTTGTTAGGGAAAGCCTAGTAAAGTGGTCAACTAATAAATATTGTCAATAAAGAAAGGACTGGATCAGAGAAGTATGATGTAGTCCCCTTCCCTGGGTATCACGAACGGGGCATCACAACCATCATTCGAGGAATGTTTCCATTCCGATACTGGCATCCGGAGTCCTCCCTACTGATCCTTCGGAGCCGGGGTGCAAAGGAAGCAAGAGCACTGGGAGTACGAATATCCTTAGCTTAGTCCGAGGAAGGGTGCTATGCTATATCGGTGGTGCAGTTCTTACACATCATTATATCCATATTGGAAATCAAATAATCACCTGGCCCACCCCGATTCTCGAGAATCGAAGAGCTGACTTGCATTCGAGGGTAGTGTTAAGCAACTTCCGGATATGATCGATAGGTTTCACCGTCAAGCAAAGCAAGCAAATAGGAGAAAGAAGAGAAGTAGCACCCGCTGGGCAGGATAAGTATCTATCAGTTGGCCATCTCCGCCTAGGCCGGCGGAGACTATCCATAGGTTAAGTTGGTTCTGGTTGGAGGATTAACCCTCTGATTGTGATGCTTGGCTTTTGGGCCTCGGAAAGGAATAAAACTAGGCAAGCAAGGAGGGGATAAAGGACCACGGAACGAGGTAAAGGGCAACCCCTTGACCGAGTGAAGGCGAGCCCGGATTCAAAGTAAGATGGATTGAAAAAAGACTCCTAAAACTGCCCCCGCTGGGGTAGATAAAAAACCTTTGTCCATGGCCTTACTTACCTTGTAGGAAAGGATCGCTCGCTACTGGTAACCGTTAATTCGTAAAACGTATGTTTCGTAGGAAGCGGAATCCCGTGGAAGAATCCGTTTTCTCGGCTTATGTGGTTGGTCAAGCCTGCCTTTAAACGCACGAAATCGCAGCGGAAATCACATTGAATGCAATCCACCCCGTGTTGATAAAACAATTGTATTTAGCGCGCCTCAAGCCTCCTTCCTCGGGGTAGGTCCCGAGGAAGGAGGGAGGCTTCGAGGCAAGATCTACAAACGTCTGCCTCGGCTCGCTACCAAACTCGTAAGCAAACAGCGGGACGTGAAGCAAGCCAGCTACAGGTGCTAGACGGCTTTCTCGTCAAAGAGCGTTCTATTTTGGTAAAAGACGGATTTGTTTATAACTGACCCATTTTTCATATACCACCCAACTAGTCACTCATGGGAGGCTTCACTTGTGAACTACAATTCCCGTACTACGTAGTATGATTGGTTGCTCAACTGCCCCTTAAACGAAGAAGACCCCCGGGCCGCCTTGCGAAATACTTACTGCTCAAAAGCTAAGAATTCAAATGCTTTACCTCTCTCTTCCGATGAATCCACTTCACATAAACATAATAAGTGTTTTGGCATGATACTTTCGTTATTCAAAATTGATTGACGAAGGGAAGGTTCCGAGGTATCGGAATGTGGTAAGCCAGCTCCACCTAGGGATATCGCCGGACGGTAGGCATCGGTTGCTCTAAAACTTCTCACCTGGTTTTCCTATTGTCTTCTTTCCTTACGAAAGCGGTCAGTAAAGTAAAGTCGAGTACAAGAAAAACTAATAGCTTCCTTTCGTTATCTGCATCTGCTTTCCTCAAAAGGTCTAGCTTTGCCAAAATAAATAGTTTAGTTGGTTGGGTCCTGTCGATCAAGTTATAGGAGCTGCTTGCTATCTATCAAAGGGTAGAAAAATACCACGTTTGCATTGAAGGAATGTCGCAGGAAGCTGCCGATCCGCGATTTAAAGTAGTTCGTGCTTCGGCGGCAGGGGACTATAGGCCATGAAAACCCACCCCAGGTATCTCCACCTGTGGATTGAGAGTAAAAACCAGTGAATTTCGTATCTCCCGCTGGCACACGATTTCTATTACTTTTCTTGTTTCCCGTTTCCATGGTAAATCGATATCTGGGCTCGAGCCAGGGTACTTATCTTCCCGTCTATAAATCAATGACCAATAAAAGACAGACCAAAGGGGTGATAAATCAAGGGGCGGACAGGAGCAGTTGGAAGTACCTTTGCCCTGGACTGGGGGATAGTACCGTGCGCTAATCCTCTTATTAGTATTAAAGTGGAGATGACATTATCACAATCCTAATGTGCTTTGGCGAACAACTTCTTCCCAATGCGTAGGAATCGTATCTCCTTAGGTTCTTTGCTTTCATTTGATTTTGATGAAAGAAAAGAAATCAATGGCCTTTGCCGAGGAACTACAGCATATGAACAGCTAGGGATCGGAATACTACAACCGTACCGGCTATCCCGGGCTGGTGATAGGAAGAGTCTAAGGGGGTAGGGGGTGGTGGTTATAGTGGAAGAAGATCGTGATTAGATAAACTGTCCGGAATCAGCAACCCGGAACGATAGTGGAGGCCACCCGGGAGGTGAAGCTACCATAGAGGGGAAGGGGACAATAGTAGGAGTAGGTTGAGCCATCCATAACTTGAATAGAGTTGGCTCCACCATTCCAATCAACTCGAAAGCATTGCAATCCAATGTCAATTACAAGACGCCTATGAGAAAAGTAAGGCACTGGACCTTGGTCATGAGACTAGTGAGAAGCATCTCTCTATCTAATAGACATAGCAGTAATGAGCTTTAACTGCAACTCTTATTCCTATAGCTGGCTCTCAAACTTATGAGTGGTATTCTTCCTTTCCCTACTTAATACTAAGCCATATGCTTACTCAAACTTATAAGCTCCAGCTCCACTTGCATATCGGTACGAACAAGCTAAGGGCAAATCTTATTGTTGGCTTACGACTCGGTAAACGGCTTTACTACTACAAGATTGATAACTGGAATCTCATATCAAGCCTACTAATCTTAGAGCTAGCAACAAACCTTACCTCTTAAAGCCTAATACCTTGGGTTGGGACAGCTCAATGAAGAGCTAGCTTCCTTCCTCCGGTCGTTGAACCAAAGGCAAGGCCACTCGAGACACTAGTGGAAATGAGGCTTTCTTTGGAATGACTAGTAATTTCTAGTCGGTTTAAAAAAGGAGAAATCAGTTCGTCATTGACATCACCATCATCGGGAGCTGGGTCAGGAGGATAATCACAAACTGTTTACTTCGAAAAGAACTTCTATTGTTACTCAGGTGCATTATCAATTCAAACTAGAACGGCAAATCGGGTGTGTTGAAATTCACTTTGCAAAATAGTACGACAAGATGGTGTGAAGCATTTGCCTTTTGGACATATGCTAGGTAAAAATAGTATTTGATTGTTTGGATAAGAAAGGAAGACTTCTTCTAGTGCTTCGAGACAAAAGGCAAGCAACGAATTCGGAGCGTTGTGTTAATGATTCAAAAAAGTAACCAGTCATCCCTTGTCGAGAGGACTGTAGTGTAGTATTGTAGGAGAAAATCCCTCAGCTTGTTCACAACATCCGTAAAACAACCTATGGATATCAGCAAGTCGGAGATCTTCAGACAGGCATTGTATTTGATTTCGCGACTCTTGTCAACTGTTAGCAGGTAGCCTCGAATCATTAGCAAACGATCTATGCCCTGAACTAGGTAAAAAAGGATTTGATCATCTTCAAACTGGAGTAGAGGAGGGCCTTGCACGGAGTATCTTTCACCCTTTTGATTACCGTTAGCCAACCAGGGCTCATTCACCCTTAGCCAGGGCTGGCTCATTCTGGTAATTTGATAACCAGAGCCTACCAGCACTGATGGATCCAAAAAACTATGTCTACTTCCGTTATCCAATAGTGCAAATATAGGTTTCTTTTCTTTGAATCTCATGCTTTTGAGGTTTGGGTTCCCTCCGCATGCAAGCACATCAATGCTTCTGTAACCTGGCCTTCTTCCTAGCTACCTTCATCATTTCTAATCAATCCAATTCACCTTCCACTTCCAGACCTTCTAACATGTGCATTCCCCCATTTGTAAATCCCTCCCCACAATAAAAAAACAGACCCAGTGCGTACCATAAGGGCATTTCTGGAATTTGCTCCAATCCCACCATTCCTTCCCGTACCAGTTGGACACTGCCCCCTGATTCTGTCCGGTTGAACATTGTAGGTGGATTTGCTTGAAAGTGGGCTCTAGTCTTCCTCGTTAGACTCTCCTGTGCCATTTCATACTGGGAAGCATATTCATATGCTGCTTGGTTGGTTCCCCCTTTTCACACCATAAGCAGTGCTTTTATCTATTGCTTAGCTCAAAAGAAAAAGTATTCACTTTCTCCATCAAATCCGGTAAATGAAATTCCTCTTTCTTTAGGAAGCATTGTCCGATTACCTGCCAGGCATCAAGCTTCTATCCCGCCCCGCCTACCGATCTCTGAACTGGAATTCACATCAGAACAGCGAGCAGTGGTTAGAATACAAGTACCTCTGAAATCCCAGCGCATACCAACCACAAAGATCTTACTTTTTGCTCGTGAGTGCACTAAGCGAAGAGAAGTTCTCTCGACTCTATCTTACGTATGTAAAAAGTTCAATGTCTTTTCGGACCTGGCATTGATCGCTAAACGTCAAGCTCCCCCCATCGACATCTTGCTCCCGAGGAGATATCATATCAGCGTACTACAGCTTACTTGGATGTGACTACTTCTACAATGGTGATCTTTCTACGTACATTATTTATTAATTGGAAATGTTTTTCCACTTTATTTTTGGCTTGCTTTGCCTGAGTAATTCAAGCGTTAGGCTTCCTCTTTTATTGTATGTATAGTGAATGAATTTCATGTCATAGCCGCCCAGTTTACCAAATTGGCTTACGTAACATGTGAACCCGCATTAATTGTCCAAAATACTCCTCTCTTCCCCAATACAATAATAGAATCAAACTTGGTTAACTACAATAAAGCTCTATATACGAGAAACGCGGGCCGAGAAGAAGTCAACTCCAGCCGCGGGGCAGTCTAAGGCGGGACCTATCCACTACTTGTGAAGTAATAGAAGAGAGGATTTCTCGTTGATTTGATTCCTGCGCTGCGATCCATGGTTGAATAATAAACCCAGCGGCTTTCTCAATTCTAAATGCTAGTTCGCGTCACTCACATATGCCCAACCAACTGAGCTATCTGAACCATGCCGACTTTCTTTCAGCATATAGCGTCTACAAAAACAACATTGGATCACTTTTCCAGCAAGATCTTTCTATTTACGAAAATCTTCGATGTGGTGAAAACCGCTTGTCTCGCGTGGTGGCGCTTACTACTTGAAAATACGTATAGTTTCAGTCCATCTTTCTCTTCCTGCAAGCATAAATATCCAGCCTTTGTGGTGAGATTGATTGCCTAGCAGTTCTAAGCAAGTACTTTATTTATAAGAAAGAGCCCGGTGGTACCACCATAAGTGGGTTCTTTCGGTATTGACCAACAAGTCCCTCTCATTGAGATTAATACCAGCTTGGTGAAACCGGAATTTCCTAATCAATCAAATCTGCTTGAAAATTAGCACAAGGAACAAGGTTTAGGAAAAACAAACCAAGGCCGGTTAGAGCTAGTGGTCTTAACCAAAAACACAGGGACTGGGTTATTAATCTTAAAAAAGAAATACTAGCTAGGGTTTCCAATTTTGCTCCCAATGTATCCATCATTTTTCTATTGACCAAATGCAATGTGATGTAAAGCACTTAAGATCTTTGTCAAGAAGGTGATGAAAGAAATGGGCAGCTTGTCCAGCCAATGGCTTACCAGCTTTCCGTCTTACCTGTCGAATGGCATGTGTCATATCTAATAGCAGATTGACCGCCACCAATATAGCAAGCTACGGGCCAGCAAGCAATCAATAGAAATATCAGTATGAAGAGGATGGAAAAGCTTACTGAATACTGAAAGGACAACTTGTTAAGTAGCCAGAGAATAAAGAAGTAGGCAGGAAAGAGTGGCAGAACTGACTCACAAGCAGGCGGACAAGCGTCGTTCTGAACACCATTCTCGAATCCATCCTTGCAATACCTCGCTCTAACAACTTTATCTGGAGATAGTCCTACTTTCTTTAAGTCAGGAAGATACCGACATGGAACTGAACTTCACTTTCTATACGATAATAGCTATTTTCTTTTATGATCAACAGGTCTAGGTACTCTCGCTTGATTCATTCCACTAGGTTCTACGAACTTAGGAACTCCGAACTCATGCTTTATTGAATTCCGTAGAACAAACACAAACTACTTTAAGTGCGGGGCTGCCTCGAGAATAGCCAACTTCTCATTCAAAGTATGCAGTTTCTATTTTATCTAGCCCAAAAAGAGCTTTTTCAAAGCATACTCTTTTCTTGGTCCGATATCCACAAGCGAACCATTTTGATTACTTCTTATCAACTAGACCCTTCGGGGACGCCAGTGCCTTTTTCAAAATCCGATTTAGCGGTTTGGAAGGTGGATCTGACGAAACAACTTTCAGTGCCTGGTTGCGCCAACGGATAAAGAATTCGATGCCCCAGGATTTACGGATGGACCTACTTATCATTCGGGGAAGCAAAAGTTCAGAGATGGGATGCCGATCTGAAACCAGCTATCTTTCCACTTCTATCGCTTCCTAATAGGGCTGGGTTGTGGGAAGAATAATCGTATCCCCCTGAGGTTGGTTTCAAAGCTCTTTAACAGAGCTGTACAAAGGAAGTCTGCACCTTCCCACTTATCCGGACTAGGCAACAACTGCTTTTCGTGCTGACCCAGAGGAGCATGCACGGGAGTCGACCGGACCAGAACCGCTTTCTTTCCGGCCGAAGTACCGCTTTAAGAATACAGTAGTGGAAGCTGAAGACTTCTTCTCGATCAAAACTCGTAGAGAAATCAGAACAGTTGAAGGCCCCTGATAATTGAATTCACTTTATTTTCTTCCGAGGGTGATAAATTTGGAATCAACTCTCCCGAAGGGTTTTTCCACCCACTTTCCCGGTTGACTGAGCAATAAGGAAACGTTTCACTGGACAGCACCTAGACCCGCAACTAGTAGCGAGCTTCCATTCGTATCTGGTGGTAGCCTGCGCGCAAGTCAAGCTTACAGAATTCCTGCCGGGGCGCCTTCTTTCTTATGCCAGCCAAGTAGCAATCTGAAAACCAATCAATCTTCCTTACACTACGACAATTCACTTGAACTACCAACATCATGAGTGAGCCAGGCCGGCCGTATATGCGTCATTTCTCCTCATCCTTGTCTCTACTTGTTAATTGCTCGCAGCCCGTAGTGGGCCTTGAGTAGGATTTAAGCACGGGTTTCGAACCGTCTACTTTTCCTTATCCTTATGGGAATTTAAGAGAGAGATCACTCCACAGAGTAACCGAGAGAGAAGATTCAGGCGGCGATTGAAGAAAGTGACTACTTTCGCTCATAGCTGGATAGAACTAGTACGAAAAGAGACCTAAAAAAACCCAAGCTAAATGCTATTTTCTCTTTTTTCTTTCTGCTAAAGGTATCAGTAGTTTTAGATCACAGGAGGCGGTTCAAGCTAAAAGACAACTATGCGATTCAGGATTCAGGCAAGTATGCCGTACCCCTATTTAAAATAGAGGCAACGAACCACCAATCCATTACGATGCCAGCAAAGAAAACCAACGCTTAAGACGCTATTGGAGACTCGCGTAGCTATTATTCGAAGCTTATTAATTTCTTTACTGCGTTCAAGGCATGACCGCGTGATAGGTGTCCTTTTCCCCCTACTCAAGAAGTAGAGTTACATGTGAGTTCCGATCGACAAACAAATCTGACTTTTTCTTTCCGCGCCTCTGGACCGATAGGAAGATCGATGACCCGCATCGCATCCTACAACTTCAAAGAAGTATTTGTATCACACCCGAGCGGGAAGGAGTTTCATTCATTTACGGAGTTTGGAAGCGAGGACGATCCAGGATCGACTGCTATCTGAAGAAGTGGAGTGGAATGGATCTGATTACCCATTGGCGTCTGCATTGACGCTTCTGACTAGCCCTACTCTGTGTCTTTTGCGTTTCCTTATTCATGTACTCATGTCTATTTCTATTTGTATGATACTTATATTGCAATCGATCTATCCCTTGGTCCTGCCAATCGAATTGTTAAGTATGTTTTTTCCCTTTCGAGAAATGGTGACAGTACCAAATGCCGAATTAGCGGCTGTACCAAATGGTCAATGCCTCTGGGGTTCCCCTTCTCTTCAGCTCTCTCCGGTTTCACCGATGTGTTGTGGCATGAAAAACTGTGTACATGCACGCTTAGACGCCCTTGCTTAAGGCATTCATCTATACTCTCCCCCGGGGGTTGTTAAGCGAGCTATTCCTTCAATAATGCTTGATCCATCCTTTAGGGCCCCTAGAATCTTAATAATCCATGGCTCACAAGGTATTGCTGACCCTATACTAATAGCATAGCATGCGGCTGGTCATATGCCTCTAGGATTTGATAACACCTATATTTGCCTATATCTAGAAATGTAATATCTAAAAAAATAACTCTACTCTAGGTTAATTCCCATCAGAGTGTGTGTAAGGCTTTCTGGGTTGAGGTACTAGAAGGCTATATATATCCCTTTTGGGTGTCAATTCGGAGGAGAAAACCATTTCAATTAATATATGACATTGAATTCATATCTGTGAAAATGATAAGCATGGGATTGAGCAGGATAGAGTTGGCCTTGCTAGAAGCCTACTTTCTTTAGAGAAAAGAGCTTATAACTCGCTTTTACTACCTCATGCGTATAGTATAATCAAATCATAATCGCGAGCCCAGAGGGAAATCGACATTTCTTTAATAGAAAGAAGCTTATCCTGATGTGGAGTCTAGTGCTGAAAATAAACAGAATGGAAAGAAGGAAACTTATAGCCGCATAGTTGTTGCAAGGCTTTCGTGAGCAAGGTTACATTTTCTTCCCTTCTGTCTACACAAATAGCATCTCTTTTCCATATGTTCAATCCACAACTTCCTTTAAGAATGAGTTGGTCTGGTCCTCTTTTTAACGACAAGGTCAAAGACTTGTTGTCCCAATAAAAGGGGCTTATGGTCTTCATCCAGTCCATCCCAAGAACTACATCATATGTTCCCAAATCTATCACCCTCAGGTCTACCTGAAATGAATGACCTTGCAATTCCAGTTTGACCCCGACACACTTTCCTTCACTGCACACTTTCAAACAAAAACTTCTGTATAGGTTCTTATCTTAGATTCCGTCTATACGGAGTCTAGACCTTTTCTTCTTTTACTTCACACAAAAAAAAGAAATATGGAATAATATAAAATATATTAGAATAAATGGGCAATAGTTAGGAGAGGTGCGCCAGAAGGTAAGGTGGACAGACCAGAGGAGTAGGGGTGCTTCCGATACCACCATGATCGGTAATGGAACGCTACGCCCTTGCTTTCTTTATGCCTCAAGGCTAATTGAATGAATTGAGGTTTAGTAAAAGCCATTCGATTGATCAGAAAGGAAAACCAAACCTGTAAAGAACTTCTACTATGGATTGCCGGTGCGCATTAGTCCGACCAGATTCTAGATGATCTGCCCGCCTCGTCCTATTCCATTCTTTTTTCTTTGAATGGAGCCTTCCGTTGCAGCCAGTTCGAATTCGGACAGTAGGCCTGGCCTCCCAACTTGCTACAAGGCAAGAACCAACCACTATAAGTCAACTCCAATAAAGAAGCTTGGTGGAAAGAAGGAAAGAGAGAAAAAGCTACGTCTCTTTGATCAGTTATCTAAAATAATAGGTTTTGAGACCCCTCTACTCTATTTGTCTAGGCTGGGGTTAGGTTTGCTATTGGACGGCTTTCTCGATTATAGGGGAAGACTTTCTTGGAAATGGCTTTATTGCTATCCACTTTCCTATTTGAAAAAAGGAATTGCTCTATCCTTTATTTAATAGTCTCTATGATTTTCGATGAATGAGCCTATGGATGCTTTGATCTCTATTCTATGGCGCAATCGACCGTCGAGTCTATAAATAAGTACTAATAAGGAAAAGAAAACTATAGTACTACGAGGATTCTGGCGGGGAAATGCGCAGCGGAAAAAGGGAGAAATGTTCTTTCCAATGAAGAAGGCCGCTAAGGTTGGCTTTCTTTCCTCCATCATTACTGATGTTTTTAGCTTCTAAATTGAATCTGAGGAAGGGAATAGCTCTTGTTCATTAGCTCTTGTAAGAAAGAGTGGAAACCACATAGCAATAAGCATCTCCTTACTAGGCGGTCTAGTTCACACAGACAGTGCTTACTTAAGATGGATCAATTGACCTGTCTTGGTTTTCTAACAATTGCTTACTCTGCTGCTTTCGATTTGTGAGCCAGGTATATTCTATTTGTATGTATTTGCAAAATGCCTATGTCTCTAATTTCTGCTTCTTAGGTTGCTGGCGTTGGCCCCAAGGCTCCATACATCCAACAGATGAATGGCTAACTCATACCGCCCCGGCAAGGAATGGCTCGCTCTTTCCTAAAGCTGAGGGGATGAGCCATTCCTCTCAAAAGGGGGGCTCGCTCCTTCCTTCCTACCTATTGGTCGGCTCGTTCATCTACTCGCTGGATTGGAGACCTATTGTTTGGAGGGTTTTAGTATACACGTACGTCTTTGCTTTCCTTTTTAATGCTGCCAGCCACAGCCACAGTAAGAGCCGCTACCCTCATCTCTGTTATTCTTATTTCAAATAAAAACGAAGTCTTTGAACGTAGAGCAGAAGGGAGGGTTATTAACGCTGCTAATAAAACAGCCGAAAAGACATCGAGTTTCTAATCGCTGAGTTGATGTGAAATGATCAGTGATCAGACTAAACAAAGCCGGTTTAATAGAGCACTAACAGGGCGGCAGACCTATTTATAGAAAAAGATATAGTTTCTATTTGCCCAGGGAGCAACAAGAAAGGTCACGGGTAAAGCACTCTAAGGTTCCATTTTGGATTGTCTGGTAGGGATATTGGCTACGAGACCTACTATGAAAGTCTGGATACCAGGAAAACGAGCGAAATTGCGCTCCTAGGAAGCTTCCAAAGTTTTTATTACAGGGTCTAAGAACAGCAAATGGGAAGTTCTCCTCACACTCACTCCTCTCATTTATATCCGCTACCATCTATCTTAAAAGCTACTGCTGTGACACTCATTTTCTAATTAATTTTAAAACTAGGTAGGCAATTTACGCACTTTTCAATGAAGAGTGGATGATCTGCCAGCTCTCGCGGAAAGATGTCAAAGTTCTTGTGAACCCCCAATTCTGCAGTGGAATGAGATAAAGCAGCCCAAAGGTCCACCGGGATTTCATCTAAACTCCGTGCCGTGGTGCACATTAGCAGAATACATTCCGCTTCGAAAGAGCCTTATACTTATACATAGACGGAAAAAAGAAGAAGAGGGAGAACGGTTGGATTTGGTCTTGTTGTCTGTTGTTCTTTTCTCTATCCTTATAGAGAAAGTGTTGGGTGACTTTCCCATACGATAATAAAAAGTTTTTCAAACAAGTAAATCAAGTCCTAGGTAGAGGTTTTCCCCGAGTCTACATACTGTCTTTTGAGTTGCTTTTTATCGAGGGTAAAATAAATACGGGATTTTCTCCTCCAAACGGACGGAGTTAAGACTTCGACTAGCTAGCTTTGAACAATAGACTCTAGCCCCACCAGGTAATCTGGGGCTTTAAAGGGCGACCCGCTTAACTTTACTGAAATGAGGTAGCTAGAGAAAATCCATGAAATGGGTTGGAATTAAGATGTGCGCGCACTTCTTCTCAAAAGAACTACTAGGCAGGCCAGGCCATCCAGGTAGGCGGGTAATTCTCTCCGTATGGCTGGAAATGCATGCTCTCACTTCGAGTTTCAATTCAATCTTATCGCAAACGCACTACTATGCTATAGCTATATCTAGGAAAAGCGGCAATACAAAGCTCCTTACTAAACTTAACTCATAAGTTTAAGTTAATGAGGGCTAATCCGTCCGCAGTTTTCAACTGGTAAAGCTTTCCCTGTCTCTTCGGGACAAATAAAAGAAAAAGTAAATGCAAGACAACCTGAAAGGAATTCCTATGTATGAGTTAGTTCGATTCCATACTCGGACTGGTATATATAAGTGCTCATCACTACTCGACTCAATCTACTATAGGATAGGATAGGATAGGATAGGATAGGATAGGATAGGATAGGTAGGTAGAGAGTAATTCTCCGAAAGAACTACTAGTAAAATATGTAGGTAGGGCTTGGGCAAGTAAGTAAAGTAGGCATGAGTTATCTTTTCCTACGGCCTACCATCTATTCGGACAAGTAAATAAGTCTGGGCATTCCTTCACTTCAGGTAATTCGATAAGTAACTACGTTCATTCAATGCTAGGGCTCTCCACTTTTTGTGAAATTACAAGGGGGAAAAATGCTCTCTATCTATTCCAATATAGACTTGTTTGTGGACCTACCTTCTTTTAGTTAGCAAGTTCGTAAGGCAATACAAATCCAAAAAAGCTAGGAATTGAACCAACCCACTTGAAATTCTCGTAAAGAGAGAGAGAGTGTTGTTTTCTAAAACTGGATATTTTATAGCCATTTTCAGTGCATCTAGATCGTGCGGGCTCTTTCTTAATTTCATGTCCGTCCCGGCTACTCAAAACTCTGATTCAGGAAAGAAATGAGCAAACGTTACTAGGAAGGTGAACTCGCTATCAAACTACTGCGGTGCGGGGAAGCGCGAAAGAAAAACCTGTTTCAAGATCCCTTGAAGGACTCCCAGGAATGAGAGAGCAAGTACAAGGACAATCTGATTTTCTGGCTCCATAATTAAGGTTAGAGTGGATTTTAAAAGCTACAGCAGATCGATAAGTTGCTAATTTAGCTAAGTAAACTCCACTACGGAATCTAGCTCTCCATAAGAGGGTATTCCCAATGAGACAAGTAGTTTATCGAAGCTCTGTCTGAAGATTGTAGTCCTGATTTCTCGGAATAGAATAATTGAATGAGCAGGTGCAGATGGTCAATCTCCATCTCTTTTATGGCAGATTCTTTTTCGAGGACCTGGCGACAACTCTCTCTGGACGGTAGGGGAACCCCTGTGAAATCAGTAATCAACGCACTCCCACTCCTCTTGCTCCAATTCCCTCTCTTCCTGCTAAAGCTCCAACTTATCCAGACTGGTCAACAATTCTTCCTTTGTTCTCCTAATCTCTCTATTCACATTTGCACTCCACCCCTAAAACACTTTCTCATCTGTTGTAAATGTACTCAAAAGGCTTCCCCAATTCTCCTTTTAACAACAGTGCATGCTCCTCTGAATAAAGTCTTCTTGTTTCAACCATGATCTTTCAAACTTGAAAAACCCTTTGAACAGTTCAGTCTCACACTCCACCAACAAAGGAACATGGTCTGAACCATATCTAGGAAGGGGCTGTCGCCACAGCATGGGTATACAACATTTAATCCCAGTCTATTGTAAAAAGGAATCTGTCTAACTTAGCAGCTGACACAGCATTGTTCCAAGTGAATTTGCGCCCTTGCAAAGGTAGCTCCATCAGCTCTATATCCTCAATCAGCCCAAACAATTCCTTGCTAACCGAATTTCACACCTATTTTCTCACTTCTGGACCAATTTACAGATAATCATGTTTTCTTGGTATCTATAATTATAGAGCATCTCAAAATTTTGATAGATTGCAGTCTTGATAATGCTAACATAGTATTGGTAATCTAACATTTCGTATTTTGATGCACAGGACCCATTTATCCAAAAATAGTCAACTTGAGAGGACTTTTCAATCTCGAACTCAAACTGATGCTTATTTAGAGATGCTCTTACAGAATCCCATGCTACGGAATGAATCTAGTTACCATCCGATTTAGCTCCATAAATATGGACATGGCTTAAGGAAGCTAATTACTCGGGTTCAAGTAGTTCCGGCTAGAGAGATGGAGTAACTAAGCCCTAACGTTAGATCCATTATCTCACAGAGTTAAATTCAGACAATTCAACCCTTCCTGCGCGGGTGCCAGACATCGCCAAAATGAGTAAGTCTAAGTCGCCGAAGAGAGTATTTTTGGTCTCTCTCGCAAGCTCTGATAGTGAGACAACAAAGGAAAGAATCTTCAGGCTATTCGCTTCCCTCTTTCAGTGTAGCCGGGTAGCAGTATCGGCAATCCCACGAGCAGACGAATCAAATCAGGCCTATTCTTTTTCTATGTTCTTTTTTTGCTCTACCCAGGGCTTCTATGGTCAAACGTGGAAGCCTTTTTACGTGCACAAGTCCTGAACGAATTTCGACTCGTCCCTCTCTTGAGACGAGGACTTAAGTTCATTTTATCTTCTTCTCAATCTCCGTTCTTCTTTAATTAACTACGATCTTGAGAAAACCATGCATGCGCTGTCTGGCGATGCGAAAGATGAGAAAGAAATTGGCATGTCCTGGATCTACCACTTTTTACTTCCTTTTTCGTACTCTTCTTTCATCCTCCTTACCAGAACGCTTTTCCTGGTTCAGAAGAATAAGATACTGAAATTGTGTTGTGGCTTACATATGGAAAATGCCTTCGTCTTGAAGCTACCAATGCACACCACGGTGAAATCATTGTCAATTAATTGTTAGATTCCCCATATCACCCATAGCCACCCAAATCTTTTTTTTGCCTCAAACTCTGCTGCCCTATCACTCCTCGATAAGTGTACTTACTCAGGTTGTGCACTTGGCTGAGCGAGATCTTCCCCTTTGGCATGAGAACCGCCTACCTACGCTAACGTAACTAATGCAGATGGCGGAAGTTAGTAGTTCTCCTATCGTAGTATTATACGTATTTCTCACGTGTAGACCTTAAGACCTTCTCAGTTCTGCAGGAAGGATATTTATATATATACCATTCCATATTAAAGTCAGACGGATAGGGCATATTTGACTAGGAAGCAAGCAAAGCGAGTCCCTCCATACCAGCTAGCAGTCTTGTTTAGGGAGTCTCCTTCTTTACTGAGTAAGGTTCCCGGGTGCCTATGCGATTATTAAGGCAGGGTGCTACTGTACCAGTAGTAGAGTGGGTTGAATCAAATCGTTTGTCTAGAGAGGGTGTAGCGATAACTAAAGCTGACTGTACTAGAAACTGGAGATCCTGTATAGGCAACTGGCCTTATAATAGTGTATTGAACTACAGGAACTCATAAACAAGCGAATTCTGCCTTTAGATAAAGACAATTGGAAAAGAAGTCGAATCAAACATTCAAACCTAAGGCCTTTGTGGCATCGGTTACAGCTGGGAAAGCGAACCTCTATCCATAACAATAAAGAAGAATCTCGATCTAATTGGAAATTTCCCATCACCTTTTTTTTTTACTTGTTGACTAGGCGTTTGTCAAAGTGGCTTCGTCCGCCCTTCCCCTGAAAACTACGATGAAAGCTGGAGTAGATAGATCTACCAGGCAAACTTCCCCTTCCTCCCATGTGGTATTCCCACCTCTATCCATGTTATAGTCTAGAGCCAGACAACCTTTGTCATAATATTTGCTAGTCTTTAACAGATAGCATTATTAGTGACATAAAGAGACCATCCTATCTGGATATCTCGACTTCTCTCTCCACTACGAGATGAGATCTACTAGAGCCTTTTTTGCTTACTCTGGCGGGCCCCTTCGGGTCGCCTTCACTCGTCTAACGGCGACTTACGGTCTCTGCTCGTTTCCCTGCGTCTAACTAGTACTTGTTTCCGCTTCCACGGAAACATTCGATAAGTTATACGTTACAAACTAACACTGCGGGCACAACTTCATCGTGGTTCGACTCTGCGATTACTCGACTCTCTCCTCGATTCTGTTGTCCCTTGCCGCCTTAGGGTGAGTAAGCGGCTCTAGTCTCTCTCTCCTTTACGATCTTAGTCGAGATCTCCCTGCTTAACCCCTTTCAAGATGTTTTGTTATGTGTTACCTTTTTTTCCCAGAATGATCGGCCTCCATGGAGGGTCCTTACCTCAACATGGCCATCATACAGGTAAACAAACTTTTCATCGTTATGAGTGATAAAATACGAATTATTTATATAATCGATATATTCAACAGATCCTTCTAGTTGGTTTGTAGATAATAGACTTTGAAGACCTTCTAGGTTACATACAAAATCATCGTACTTGAAGGCTATAAATACTTCGTTATACCAACGGCTATATTGTACTCCTGGATACCATTTATCAAACACTGTATCAATTCAATTTCAATTTTCAATATAGTATAGTATAGTAAAGATGAAATAGAACTTTAGTTAGTTCTCCTACGGGAGAGACCCATGGGTAATTTATCATATTATGATTCTGAATAGAATAGATTGGTAGACTAACAACCTGTCCGGTTAGATCTTTTATAAGACCATCGGGGATAATACCATCAATATATGCTAATATATCAGTTTGATTTGTATGATAGAAACTATCACTCAACTGTATTGTATTGTATCTTTACAAGTGCTTTAACGTTATTCTGTTCACCTAAGCCTTTATAGTGGCCTTCCTTGAGATCCCTCAACTTAGTGAGTTGCGGGGGTGTGTAATATCCATATCCATCTACTAAGACTAAGACGGTGTTTAATAACACTTTTGCTAACGCGTGCATTAGAAGTGCATCAGATGCAAATCTACACTTATAGACATGTAAATCATCACCGTTCACACATTCTGTGGTTAAGACCCCTCTATCTTCTTCCATTTCCATTTCCATAGTAACTAACTGATAGAGGAAATTCTCTTTCTTTAAATAATATTTATCTAAATGATATAGATCAATCGGATAAAAATGGTACTCCCCAGTAGTGTATATTATCTCTTTCAAACGATCTTTGATGAAAGACGTAGCACCTCTCACCCTCCAATCATCGTTATAGACTGAATCGATGGCTTGCATCAGCAAAACTAGTTCATTATTACAGAAGGTCATATCATAGTAGAATCTTTCTCTTGTTGTTGTGTTTTAGTTGGATTTTCCTGAGTAAACACAGCGCCAACTTATGAATAAGTTAAGTAAAATAGTCAAGTATTTTCTAGTTGGTAAATTTAGATAATGAAAAGCTCTAAATATTTCCAATTCGACCAACTTTTCTCTAACAAGGAGCTCCTGCTTCGATACTAGGAAGGCACAAGGTCTCGTCCCCTTCACCCGCACACCGGAGCAGTCTCCTTTCGTTCATGAGATAAGATGAATCGCTAAGAGTGAGCTTCTGCACAGCACAGTAGAGGATCTGAACTCATAAGGCTCGCAGAGGACTCATTGAAGAGTGTTCTAAAAGAAACCTCCTCGCATCTAAGTTTTATAAAACTAGTGGGTGTAAAAATCCCAAATTGACAGATCTCTATCATCATGTACATGAAACATCAAAAACTTCAAAATAAACTACAACCACCTGTGAACCATAGGCAGACCTCTTGAGCTACCCACAGCAAGTCCGGTGGCATTGTAGCCCACACTCGCCCATCCCTATGCTTAAACAACCCCCAAAAGACCCCTATGAAAGCAGAAATCAACAGCTTGAGTCTTCTTGGCAGGTGCCTCTTGGCAGCCAAATTAGCTCTATTTAAATTGTAGGTCGCATGAGCCACCATAATGAGCATTTAGACTTGACCAAACCGCGACAGCATACGGACATTAGAAGCTCTGAAATAATGCAGACTCAACCGGGCTGTACCTGCACATGACATACGGCTTAGAGCAGTGCAGTTGCCTTCTTTCTTTGTTCACCTACATTTTCTTGTTCTTTATTGAATTGGATTTGACTGACGACAAGACGCGCTGCTAGTGCTAGTTTCAGTAAGCCTGTCTCTTCTAGAGGAAAGCAAAGCTGGCCCGGGATTAAGAAGAGCTCCTATTTTCATACTCTAAGCTTGGATAATCCGCATCAAGAAGATTCGAACCCCTGCTAGCACTGCGTAAGACAACCAGTCAATCTGGAGTTTAGTAGAACTCGCTTTTAGTCTTTCTTTCTTACACAGAAATATAAGTTTCTAGGTGAAAGCTCAGTTTATCCAATTACATATTAATACCTTAAGATTCTGATGGCATCACTTTCTCTCGCATAAGGTCCAGTTGATATCAAACAAAGGTGGATCCTGCAGATTTCGGTGGCGAAATGCAAGTGTTTACAGTGCCCGGGATTTGGTCCATAAGGGGTAAAGATCTGCATTACTAACCTACAATCCGCGGGTGGATAAACGGTCTTGCGCTTCGCAAACATTTGAAGAACTATCTTATCGACAACCTTGATTTTAGCTTTTATGATTTCTCCACATTCCCCCTAATTCCTTTTCTTTAATCCCCGGCTTAAACCCTTATTTCATTCCATTGCATGAATTCTGGACCCTATATATGCATTTTTCTAGCGCTAGGAATCGTATTTCTTTAATCCTGGGTATTGGGGAAGCAACAACTAGATAATCCAAAAGTGCTCTTCACCAGGAATCCATCCCCGGACCACTTGACTTGTACCTGGAACAGAGAATCAGCCAATGGAAAGCAAGGCTTGCAGTTAGATGTGGGAGATGCTCAAGACAGAGCGTGATGGCAAGAGTGGAGCGAATAATAACAGTTCTTAGCTATCACATTCAGAAAAAACTACAGCATCCCTTGCCCCGCAAACCATGTGCTTTCATTCAATTGTTAGATCAGATCATTTGCAAAAGAAACCCATCCTTGCTTTTAGGAAAGTATCATACCAAGACGAAGAGGAATAAGGAAGGGCGAAGCATTGAGAAGAATGAAAGCCTAGTGATTGCAAGCAAGTTTGGAATTTTTCAGGCACGGGGAGCCCTATTTCTAAGTTTACAAACATGCTGTGGATAGGTTGGATCAGTCAAACCCGGTGGTTGAAGCATGTAAACCGGCTCTTCCAAGTCACCATGCAGAAAAGCAAGCATTATTGACATCCAATTGATGTAATGGCCAACCAAAAGATAAGGCAATGGTAAGTACAACACGTACTGATGTGGGTCGGGCGGAAAGTGTCTGTGAAATCTACTCCTTCCTCTTTGCTCCGCACCTTTGGCTACTAGCCGGGCTTTGAAGCGTTCTAACATCAGCTCTTCTTTATACTCGGTAAACCCATTTACTGCTCCCGATGTTGCCCGATTGTTCTTATACCACATTTCTAAGTTGCACGGGCGGGCTACCAACTCACATTTTGACGGATCTAGATTGTGGTTGTGTTTTGCGATATCATGAAGTGTTTCGTATATTGTCGTAAGTGGAAAAGGCGCGCAGCGTTCTCGATCAGATCTCTTCCTGGGTTTGTCTCCGCGGCTTCACTAGTAAATTCTTCGTTTCATTGCTTGTCTCGTCACAAGATAAGGTCAGAGTGCAATCGGTGCGTGCTTGGCCCGGACGTTAATCTGGCAATAAGACGCAGTATGCTTTTCTCAAATGGTTTGGAGTAAGAGTGTATGGAAAGGCGCGGAGTTCGGAGTGGAATCGGCTACCTCAGTGCTTGCCTACATCTCATGTGAAAAATAAACTCGCTAACGCTCGGGCTTCAACTCCAAACTTGTAGCACTGGTCAACGTACTATTCCTCTTGGCTCTACTACTCTCAAAGAGCATTCAACAAAGAAGATAGCTCTCTAGATCCTATATAGCTAGCTACTCAAGATATAAGTGAATTGTCTGTGCCGGACTTGCATAAGTAGAGCTGGGTCAGTTCAGGAATCTGCTTACGTTGTAGACTAGTGACTCGTTATCGTCAAGATGGTAAAGGCTGTCTTTTCTCGCTTCAAACCAGGGGCATAGTTTCTTCTTTAGGTAAGGCTCCTCTCTGGAAGAAAATTTCATTGGCTCACTAGATACCGAGGCTGGTCAAGGTTCACCCAAACACGCAAATCGTAAACATAAAAATCCCTCGAATAAGAAATGTGATAGCTCGGGCACTTTCTTCGTCAACATGGGAATCCGAAACAAAGACTAGCCTCTTCAACAAGGGAAGGCTATCTGCCTACATCCACTTACATGGGATGGGACTACCTCCTTCCAAACAAACACTCTGATCATCGGCTCAAAATCGATCTGTAGGCATAGGAGAATGAATCGGATAGGGCTACTACTTATTTTTAGGAGACTTACTTACGTTCTCTTTCATCGGCGTTCTGGCTATCAAGTCAAAGGGTCTTTCGTGAGAAAAAAAGCTGCGGCAGGAAATAGAAAGTCTCTTTTCGCTACTCCTTACTAATAAAAAAGTGAAGATCCTTACGCGTACTCTATTCGGGAAGAATGATCTTCGGTAAAAAGAGAAAGAAGTCTTCAATTAAGCTGTATTAATCCCAGCTTACTCTGGCATTGAATGGTTCCCCTAACCCTTCTTGATCTGACAGTATGAAAATCCCCTACATTAAGCATTTGGTTTTTATGTATCCGCCAGAATCTCCTTTTTTTTCTTAACACTGTTGGCCCTCCTGTCAAACACCATTTCTCCCACTAGAGAAACTGAAAACTCCCCGACCCAAGAATCTAATAGAGTCACCTGAGACTCATCAACCGAAGAAGCAAAGGTGGTGACAGTGAAATAGGATCAGTCGAGCATATTATAACCTCGGATTCTGAGTACGAAAGAAAGGGTGTATCCCGCCAAAACAAAAGACATACTGGGGATGCCGTTTCCTACTAATATCAAGGAATTGAGAGGCTACCCTCATTCAGCTTTCGCAGGCCCGGGCACTTTGGAGTTTTGCTTGGCTTTTCTAGTGCTTCAAAAAGGTTCGTGTGGGGCTAATGGAGAAAAGATGTACAGTGATGCAAAATGTCAAGGGCGCGCAGCGTGGGCATATTCTGAGGCAGTGAATGAGTCCGTTCAAGACTTCGATCCTATGCTTTCCTAATCTAGCGACTTTCGGATTATTCTTATTCCCTGAAAAAAAGGAGCCCTTACTCATCTTAAACAAAAGGCTTAGCGCCCTCAACTTACCAATTTCACTATAGGCTGGCTGGCTCTTGGTGGAAAGGTTCAATTTCTGATTCTTTTCTCAGATGTAAAGAAGAATTGAATGCCGGCTATTGCTTGATCTTATCCGGCTGGCTGGCCATAAACAACCAACTACTGCATAAAGAACAGAAGGATAGGGCTGAAACGTGGCTAGAAATGCGGAAAGCAATCGATTGAATCCAACGTGAGTCAACAGCGGGGTCTATTAGTGCGTTACCGAGGGAAAGGCATAAAAGGGTTAGAAAGTCATAAGCCAACACGCATCCATTTTCTTGCTAGATGCTGACCAATTGGTCATGAACATCGTAAGGCGTTGCTCTTCGCGAATCCCTGCCGTAGTATCAGCTACCCCTACTCGCTTAAAGCCCTTTACCGAAGAACTTCCACAATGGTTTCCCTTTGACATCTTGTAAGTCACAGCCTCCTTACCTGAATGAACGAGCCAATAAACTGGTGATCGGTCCATTTACTATTTATTATAGTCTATGACGGAAGATCGTCTCTTTGCACATGAGATGCGTACTTTGTGGTTGGCCAGGATAAGCAAAGCCTACATCATCTAGGACTTGCCATTGAAAAAAAACCTTTCTATTCGGTCATCAACAGCTCGGGTCCATTTAGCTTCGGTGACCAGATAGATCCATCATCTTCGAGGAGGAGGAAACATAAGTCCAATACGCGTTATGGAAGACTAGGGATTGCTAATCCGCCCACGCGGGAAGCCTTCTCCCTCTCAGGCTCAAGAGTCAAGATAGCCCGCCCTAAACAAGAAGCAGCTTATTCTTTCTACTATGGCAGCATGGCGGATAAAGCAAACCAAAACGCGCAACGGCTTTCGCGCTAGTTGCTCCATCCGTTGCTTGTTTGGTTTCGATGCATAAATCAACCTCTCGTTCAGGCGGTAATCCTGGTAGAGTCTCATGGAAGACGTCGGTAAATTCTGACACCACTGGAATAGATGATAGGTTCTTGACCTCCGATTTCGTCTGCATGGCTGATACAAGGTAGGCGGTACAACCTGACTCGATTAGATGCTGTGCCTGTAAAGCTGAGATTGTCGTGATTCGATCACCAACTTGTCTGAATTGCAATGAAAATGGCTTAGTCCCCGGTTTCTGGAATGTCACCTTCCTGCGTGGACAATCAATCGTGGCATGATGCATAGTCAACCATTCCAAGCCCAGCATCATATCGTCCTGCTTTTGCAACTATTGGGTCTACTCTTAGCTCTCGTCCTGCAATCTGTATCTTAAGGTATGAACACCTCAATTCCTGAATGAAGAATTCAAAGGTTCCGATCAACATTGTTTTTCCACTCTCTATTGTCGCCAGCCCACACCACATCTTTTGACCCAAGCTTTAGATGATACTGAGTGACTGCATCCAGTATCAATCAGTACGTAAGCAAAGCACCCAGAAATATTGAAGATACCTGCTATCAGTTCTGTGGCCACGGTAGTGTCATCTGTCTGATCTAGTCTGTCGATTGGTCCCCCAGCCTCGCTGTGATGTGCCTGAACTGTGACTCGCGCGCCTCCTCTGCCTCCAAATCTCACGTCCCGCTGAGAGATGGGACCTCCACGACCTCTCGGCTGTTGTGTACCGCCACCTCTCGCCACTACTCCCTGTGTCATCGGTTTGGTTCGGTCTGTACACCAAGCATGAGTTTTGAATTTGGCTTGGGACACTCCCTAGCGAAATGACCGAGCCCACCACAATTGTAACAAGTGCCATTCTTCCTGTAGCAAGTTGACTCATGATGTCTCATATCGACACCAAACCTTCTCGTAATTCACAACGCCAGAATTTTGCTTAGCTGGATTTGCTGATGGCGGGGAATTCATTGACTGACTTGGCCTTGATTGATGATCCATCAACTCGTGGCTTTACATTGAGAACAAAGCTTTGCTGACCCGCTCATATGACTCCACTCGTAGCGCATGTGCCATCAGATCCACTAGTCTCACTGTACCAGGAAGGTCGATTATTTGTGTAAATCTGGGACCTTCCAGATATTGCCGTCGCAAGCGGAAGTCATCTGCCACAATGTCGGGAGCATACCTCATCAAGTTGTCGCATTTCATATTGTAGTCCTGAACAGTACCACTCCCTTGTTTTAGGCTAACGAATTGCTGTCGAAGCGCTTCCCGAGACATAACATCTAAATACTGATCATTGAATTCTCGCTCGAACCACGCCCAAGGAATGGTTGGATTTGAACCATCATTATCTCCATTATGTCTCTTCTTTGCCTCCTGCCACCAGAAAGGAGCATGGAAACATGAGAAGCAAAGAAAGAATGGGCGTTAAGAGTTTTTTTTTTAGTTAAATAGCTGGGAATAAGGCTTACCTTTCGTAAGTCCAATATGCGAGTAAGAACATGTGCGGGGATAGGCATATGTTTGAGGATATGGAGGAAATAGAACGATTTCACTAATTGTTTCGTCTGGGTCGTCTTTGATTTTTTGACTTATTTCTTTCTCACTCACTACTTTTTTCTATTTTCTTTTGTCTATCGAAACAGCCTAGGATTTGACCTAGTCAGCTTATGCTTCATTTCCTTCGATTTCTTCTTTCGATATGAGCGAGCTTACCCAAAACCTATACTTTAATGATCTAGTAGCCCTATTCACATATGCCTATTTCTCTAAACCTAGTCCTATTACTGGCATATCTCTCCCGGTGCTCGCTTATCCCTATTCCGTGCATACCTGTCTCTTGCATACATAACTTTACTTTCCCATGCCCACGCCTATCTGTGAATCCCTTTCCATGAACTCTTAGGCTATTGAAACCATATCTCGCCTATTTTTAGTAGCTTACTCGTTCATACCTAGCACCTGTTTCTCAACGTTACACATACCTTGAATGCCAACCAACAACTTGTTGACCTAACCAGATGCGGTACGTGCTTCTTTGTTAAATACTATACTATCCCTCTAAGCTATTCCATGCCTTTCTGTGAAAGCCTATTCCTTACTTATACCATACATGCCTCTTTCTAGTCCTATTACATACACATATTACACCTTCCTCTAACAAATAAAAAAATCCATCTCTTCCGTCCGGGTTTTGCTTGACTTATCACGCATGCATACTTGAAATACTTTACTTAGCTTTCTAAACCTCAACCTATACCATTGCTTCTCCGTGAATACATACTTGCTTAGCTAACTACCTTAACCTTAAGAAAAGAAGTATTAATCACAAGCAAATGCCTAGCTAGCTAAAACAACCTATCCAGATGCATATCTCGATACCTGTTCGGTCGGTGCTTCTTTCAAGGGACAACCTCTGCTCGTGGTTCATATCTTGCTAGCTCTGTCCCAAGCTCCTCTTTCTAGTAGCCCTACTAAACCTATGAGTTGACTCGTACATACTCACTTATTCTTTACTTATCTTATCTGTGACTGCATATTCCTAGCATTGACCTATTCAATATGTCTCTATTGGCTAAACAATAGCCCTTGTAAAAACAACTATACCTGTCTCTGCCCGTGAAAACGAAAAAACAAATCAACTACGGCTCGGCTCCCTCAACGTACTCACTTGTTGACCTATCCAGCTTATCCAACTACTTGACCTAAACCATATGGATATACCGGTACTGCACCGTTACGCAAAAATGAACTCCTTTTTATAGTGGGCCTATGTCTTGTATCCGTTACTTGGTCGTTCAAATCACACAACCCATACCTAACTCCTGTTTAGAAACCTGTGCTTGCCAGCTTATCCTTTATAGAAATATGCCTATTCCTTTCCCTGAGCAAGGTATATAGAGGTAGTCACTCATTGCCAGAACTACTACTAAATGCCAATGCTAGTGCTAAGCTTCAAGTACTACTCAGAAATCTTATGCATAGGAAATCCTATCTATATAGATAGTGGTTTCGTTATCCTCAAGTCACTCAATAAACTCTTTCCTACTTTCGTTAGACTTCTATCGGGTAGCTGCTTACACCTACTTTCCTATTATAAATTGCTGCTACTCCCTATGTTTCCTATTTTTGCGGCTACCTCCCTAGTGAGTGAGTCCTCCCACCCAAGCTAGAAACCTATACCCAAGTTAACTCCTTTCTACTATTTGTTTTCGTTCTTATACTGATTGCTGTTTTTCACTGTCTCCTATTCATGCTTAGCGCCCTGGGTATCCTTTGAAACTAGGCCGGCTATCAATAGTTGGATATGAAGTAAGTGAAGAGCGAAGTCATTAAGAAAGAAAAAAGGGTTTCTAATATTTCAGTGAATAAGCCTGAAAGAAATTGCACTTGTTGAGATAAGTCAAGCTGTTCCTAACCATACCATAACCATAACCATAGTATTTTAGATCTCAGTCGGTCCACTCAAGCTTACC